ACCTCTTTTTTTTTAATCAAATCTTCCATGTTGCACTAAGTTACTTACGGAAGTATGCATACACTCTGGGAACACTTCGGGGTAAACACCCATCCAAATAACTCCAACAATAAAAGGTAAAAATATTAGAACTTCCCTTCTATCTGAATCGGAAAATTTCTGGAGGAAATTGGGTTTGAAATTACCAAAAACCACACGATTATATAGCCAAAGAGAATAAGCTGCACCTAAAATCATCCCAAGTGCTGCTAATGTGGCCACTAAGCTATTTCTTTGGAAAGCTCCTACCAAAATAAGGAATTCCCCAATAAAGCTGCTAGTACCTGGTAAACTCATATTGGCTAAAGTAAAAAATAAAGAAATGGTAGAAAAAATTGGCATGGTGCTTACTAAACCTCCATAATATTTAACAAGTCGAGTCTTATGTCGGTCATATAAAGCACCAACACATAAAAAAAGAGCTGAAGGAACTGGTCCATGACTTAACATGAGTGAAATGCTACCTTCAATTCCCTGTACGTTTAGACTGAACATACCAATAGTCCCAAAATTCATATGGGCTACTGAAGAGTAGGCAATATTTTTCTTCAGATCAATTTGTCTTATTGTAGTCGAGGAAGTATATATAATAGCAATTACGCTTAGAGTATAAATGAAAGGAGTGAAATAGAGTGTCGCTACAGGACACATGGGTATGCTGAATCTTAAAAAACCATGGGTTCCCAATTTTGAAAGAATTCCTGCCGAGATTACAGATCCAGCCGTAGGTGCCTCTACATGAGCTTCGGGTAACCAAATATGAACTGGTACCATAGGCACTTTTACGGAAAAAGAAGCAAAAAAAGCAATCCATAGCAGGATTTGGCGCCGCTCACTAAACTCTGTGGTTAACAATATTTGTACATCGGTGGTTCCTGTTTGGAAAAAAATAAGTAAAATAGCTAAGAGCATGAAGACGGATCCAAGTAAAGTATATAAAAAAAACTGATATGCTGCTTGTATCTTTCTCTGTCTAGAACCCCATATCCCTATAATAATGGGAGAGTAAGGGATGGGCCGCCCTCCGCTTTATCTCCCCCGGTGGGTCAGGGAAAGGGTACCCACTCCCTCCTCAGAGAACCGTACGTGGTACTCTCGCATCATACGGCTCCGTCTCGAGATAGCTGCTGATGAATTGGCTAAAGTCATATAGGATAATTACTTTAGGGTGTCTGCCCTTGGCATCGTAAAATCAGCAGGCCAAAGGCCAACCTCTCAAAGATAGCATGGGAAAGCCTCCGAGAGAAGGGGGAGTTACTGCTTTCCCGAAAACGCCTAAGCCGATTAGGCAAGATGCCCGAAAAAAACTGGGCTTGATGAGTCGCTGAATGCTTGGTTGTCTTCATCGGATGCTCCCTCAGCAGTGAAGAAAATGAAAGATTAGGAGGAGGAGTCGGGATAAAAAGAGAAGAAGTTTGATCGAATTGGAGGGCGAAGCAGTGAGATCGAGACGCCTGTTGACTACTCCAAAGGTTCCGGGAACTCCTCACCGAAGAAAAAAAATAAAGGCTCTTCTCACCCACGTAGCCCGCCTCTCGAGCGTTAGCGGCAAGGTTCGAGGCGGCCTCAGAGAAAATTCTTGTTTTCTCTGCTGCTTGTTTGGTTATCTCGTTGCGAAAGGTCTCCTGTACTGCAGATGTTGCGACAACCTTGAGCCATCAAGCTCCGGCGGCGTTTTCTTTCGGCTTTCGTCAAGGGAAACGCCAAGCGTTTGGAGAGCCTTTTGGGCGTTCTCAGAAGATAAAACGCCAAGCGTTGGATGCGAAGAAGCTAGCTTATTATCTGGGGCTCACTGGCGGCCTCATTACGATTTTCCAGGAGCGTTATCATCTGTGGGGAGTGCAATCAGGGGTTGTGACAACCGCCGCCGGATTGAGATGTACCGCGTGCGCAAGCTGCTAGTCCGAAACTCGTTCGGTAATATCTTGGTTATTTATCATAATAAGAAAGGGAAGCACTTTCGGGGCTTCATAGCCCTACTTCGAAGAGACCACAACAGATCCCGCTTCGCCCCTCTGCACTGAACACCACCAAGATAACACTAGCCAGGAAGATCAAGTGTAAGTCCGAAGGACGAGCTTTTTTTGCCAGCGTCGTTTACGAACGAGGCTTTTATCTTCTTCCATTGCTTGGTGGAGAGGACTTGCCGATGCGCCGCCGCCCTCCAGCTTTTAGTTGATGGCCGCCGAGCGGCGATGATACGCTGTTATACCGTCCTGTGGCGTTTCTGCCCGCGATGAATAGTCTGCTGCAGTGGGCTTTCAAGGCGGCAACTCCTTCATTATTAGGTAAGCCCAAGATATTATACTTCCGCCGCTATTGGCAGTGAAGTTGGCGAGACCGACCTCCCACCCCTCGGTCGTACTTTAGTAAGTTAATATAAGCCCGGGCTTGAGTGCGTGCGCAGACTTGGCTTACGAACCGTACGTGGGACCTCCCTCCGGCCGGCTCTCCTCTTATTAGTGTGAGCTCCCGCCTTTCCTCACGACGATAAGCCAGATACATATTGGATGGTGGCCTGACGCTGCGCCCTCGACTCGAAGTAAGTCAGGACCGTAGGTTAAACGCGATGTACATTACTTTACGTATGGACTCCGGCTTACCCACGATCTAGTTTGTTCAAAATTATCAGTCTTCATGTCGACTTATAGCTTGATATTGATGGAAAATCCTACCCACACGAGCATGCGACCTGCTGACAGGCCTTCTTTCTGTTGTCGGAGCTCGTGCGAAATTGCTCCGTGTTCTTCAACCAGATGTTAGGGCGTGAGCTTTACTCCGCGAGGAGCGGCACGAGCGTGGATGATTTAAATCATCGAAGACCACGGGCAACCAGGAAATGTTCAATGACAAAACCAAAAATTTAATCGCCCTAAACTTTCGTTGTTACTTCGTCCAAGAAAACGCTTGGCTTTTTATTTATGGAAGCGTGCGGCCTGTGTGGTCAGTACCGGATCCTTTCTTCAGGCAACGAAGCCCTGCTGCGGCCCCCTTCTTCATCAAGCTACGCCCTAGGCCTTGTGCTTATGTAACTTCAAATGCGACTCTTTCATACTCGGCCTAGAAGATAAGTCGGCTGAATATTTTCAGCTATGGCAAGGGATCATACACATATACAAAACATATATATTCGAGCACTTGCCTTATGGCCTGCCTCCCGGATGACCGTAGTAGGCCATGGCGCTACTACTACTGTGAGCGCTTTGAGTTATCCCTTATTTATTTGGCCGGGGCTTTAACTTTACGCACCTATTATAAGGAGGTGCAGTGAGGCCCTCTCAAACCATTTTTCGTTCCGTTTCGCCGCCCTCCAGATATCTACCCATGTTACCAGTCTAAATTGATCCTGGCTGCCAATAGCATTTGTCCATAATTATACTCAACGGGTCGGTCTGTTTCAGCGACTCATTCTATGGCCTCGCTCGCCAATGGCTTCCCGACGGAGTTGCCCGCTGCAGCTTTGTCTCAAGACCAGTACGATTATCCCTGTCAACCCAACGCGTAGCTGACGAGTTTACGTTCATCCCGGGGCGTTGGGTACAGTTCCCCTCCCCGCCGCCCTTGTAGCCGTCACCCGAAATTCGCGCAAGTGTGTCTGCACCCCCCTAGACTTGACGAAAATTGTTTTCTCGCAGCCAAACTTCATTATCCTCCACCTAGGAGCCCCCTTCCCTGCATGTCCATACAATACTCGAGTAGGCAGAGTGAAGTCTTGCGAGGTACACATTTCGAAGTACCCCCCCTAATCTCAAGAAGGTCATCTGACGGGTTCGACCAAAAATGCTATGCTTACACACAAGACTACCCTTCACCGAAAGCTTCGCGGGGACTACTTAGATTCGACCCGCCCGGTGGGGTTTACTGCACAAGACTCCTGCGGAGGGCTTTATCCCAGCGAATATCTGATGCTCAGCTCCGCACAACATAGGGATTAACACGCTTTCAGGAAAAACATAAGAAAGTAAAAGATCCAGCATGCAAAAAACAGCAATCATGATAGATTCACGAATTGGAAATGCTATCGTATATTCCTTTTTATAATTCTTGATACTGTACCAACCTACTGAAATGCAAATAGGAATTAAAAACGTGGTCAAGACCACAAAGAATGGAGAGATACCATCTATACCTATAGAAAAATTGATGTTTGAATCAGGAAGCCATCGAATGGTTTGCACAAATTGAAATTTGGCAGTAGAATTATCAAACCTTACCCAAAAAATAAGAGGATACAAAAAAGTAATCAAAGAAGTGCACAGACCAATACTTTGTATCAGTCGTATTCTTGAATCAGGGAGAGCAAAAATAATAATGCTTCCTAACAAAGGGCACAAAATAAGACCACTGAGATTGGAATGAAATGGAGCTAGAGATTGTAACATAAGTGTTTACTCTTTTTTTTCCTAAAAATCCCGAGCAAAACTAGAGATTTTTGCTGCAAGCAAATAACATATGTGTGAGGAAATAAAACGTCACGCCACGATCCCTACTACAAATGTATGACCGAAAAAATTACGCCAAAGGGTTTTGTCGCCAACTCAAGTAAACTCGAAGGGAGTGAACAAGTGTTGAAGTAATTTCATGCCAGTTTATTTGGCAGTCTTCTAGAGAGAGGAAACTTCGCTGGAGCAGAAGCCAGGACCCCGAGAAACTTCTTCGCCGCTAGTGAAATCCTCGGGTCTACTAGTAGTAGCTTATCGATCCGTCGAAGATCTTGCCTTCTGGCGACGTGAGGATCCCGCCCCAGGTCACATAAGGAAGATACAGACCATCTTTTTTTTTATTTGGAGAATGTAAATAGTTGTTTTTGGAGAGTTTTACATCTCCGAAAGTCTATGGTAAGCAGCCAAGAGATTTCTATAATTTGGTTTCGGAAAATAATCTTCCATTTCCAAACGTGGTATGTTTCCAAGTAACTGAAGTAGGATTTGCTGGTCTGCTGACGTAATTGTCCTGCCGTTTTGGGACTTGAAACAAAAGGTCCTACACCCAAACGAACCTATTCCCTGTATTGAGGGTCTTCTATCATCCTGACGAGAGATCACATCAACAGCTGGAGGCAGCTATTCGAGTGATTTCCTCGCCTCGGTCCTTGTTGGTGTAGGAACTACTTGGGCAAAATCCCAATTGTAGTTACCCCAAACCTTGTAGCCTTCCGCAGTAAAGCATTGGCTTTGCCTAATTCGGGCGTATTGGTGGCTCTTAGTAACAGTTCGCTTACCTTTTATCGATGGTTTTATGACGATCTCCGAGTATTTTAAGCATTTGCTGAAAAAAATTATTCAGTTCCAAAAGGGATTCTTTAGCAGCTTAGTTTTCGCTACTAAAACGCGAATCTATAAAGTTACGCAAATTTACTTAGTTGTCCGTGGCATGAGTAGCAACTCTATATCTTCAGTGTTTTGTGACAATTGCGTATATTCTTTCTTCACGAGAGCACCCATGAATCTTAGAGAGAATTCGTTTGAATAGTGCATACACTAATCCTTTCTGTCTTTCTTTTTGCATTAGTTATTTTTGAATGTCCAATGCTTTTGGTGTTGTTTGCTATCATCGATTTTGTTTTTTACGATCTATCTTCTTTGTTTACTAATTACGAAAGAGATTTTGTACAGAATGATTCAGAAAAGTTATGGATTTCGGTAAATTATTTTCTGGTCTGACCTGTTGAAACACATAAGAACCCCTTGTAAGGCTTTCTTGGGCTTTCCGGAACCATTCTGGGTTAATACTACTTTCTGGTGTATCTTCCTTAAGACCTTCCGGTGTATATTCCGCCGGGCCCCCTCCGGGCGTCATATTGCCCGGTTTCGACTTCAGCTTTTGGTAGGCCGCAATCAGTACGTTGTAGTCTGATATGATCTCTATCAGGTTCTCAAACTTCCCATTAGGTCCACGAGTAAGGTTGGTTAATTTCGCCAGGCAAGCAGCACCGGCTTCCTTTTGCGGAAAAAAGCCAGAACTACATTCCTCACTAAGGTAAAAGTCTAGGTAGTCATTATTACCACTTCCCCTTTTTGTGGCGGGTTTTCCATTCATCCCCAGATGTGTATTCCTGTCACCAGTACCATCTTTGTAGCTGTCATCCTTGCCAACCCGCCCAGCCTGAATAGTGCTCTCTAGGCCTAACCGACGTAAGTCGGTGACCACGGATTGTTCATTCCTCCCTAGGGGCTCCCTTTCACCGTTGATTCTCGGTGTACTTGAGTAGGGGCGGCAACCCGTGATGAGAATAAAAAACCCCAGTTCATAATAGGAGCGGCCATTGTCGAGATTAGTCCACCTACACTTATTAAACAAGCCACTTTCCGGACTCCGCAGCATGGCCTCTCCTGAGGAGTAGGCGGGAGTTGGATTACTGCCCACCCAGCATAGGCGCCCCGGCAGACGCGAAGCGGCATTGGGTTTCAGAGGCGAAGCTCCACACATCAAAGAATACCGGGGGACTTTCCCCCCTAAGAACCACACGTGCAAGTGCATACGGCTCAAGTGGCGAAGAAGAAGGCCCAGGCAACCAGTGTTGCCCAGGCTCCAGCGGTTATGCTATTACTAGAGTGTTCTGCCACACTGTGAGTTGCTTTTGTTGCGACTTTGCGATTGACCAATATCCACCCGCACACTGCTTGCGGTATTGACCGCTGCTTTCGCGTGGTTGATTAAATTGAGTAGCCTGGTAATAATAGTGTTTTGTCACTCAAGATTTGAGTCAGCAGCGAATTTTCTACTTATCAGCCTTTTGTTTTTCCGGGCTTTCGCCTTCTTGGATCGTCTTCTTCTGCCCACTGGGCGGTATTTGATCTCACGACCAAACCTCCCTTGCCCGGGGAGCCCGTGGGGTTACCTAGCGGACAGGTTGACTCTCTGGCCAAAGAAAATTTGGCGATCTTGTGCTTCACTTCGGTGATATTTGCCGATCGAGGCACGCAACTAAACATCGCGTCCCCAATCACATTGCTTTGTTGGCTCATTCTTCGCCGCCAATGGAGCCGGCGGCCCTACAATTACAGCTCTCTGTCTGGTGCGCTTTTACGAAGCGTCGTCGCACAGTTCACTAGCGTTGATCAATAGTCTTGCCACTCCTAGCAGATGTGTATGCTCTATCATAAACTTCTGTAAATGTTTTCCACACTTCCAGACCTTCCAGTTACCAGGAACGACTGGTGAAGGAAGTAGGAGCATACCCTCGGCTGGGATGGCGAGATAAACCAACAAGGGCTATACGCATTGTCTTATGTCCCTAGAGTCGCACGGAGTTTTAACCAATGCAACTCGCAATTTTGGCGTTTCCCTTTCAATGACCAGCAATTGTTTTATCCTCATTTCGAATCGTTTTCCATACTTTTTCCCAATATGAGGTTATAGTAATCACTGCATATAAGATTTGTTTTTGAGGCAATTCAATCTCGCGTGTGTTATGCAGATGCCCCGGCCTTTGATTCTCAAAAGATTTAATCACAATACATATTTTGGCAGTCATTCCACAAATCACGTGGGTTTTTTTAGTTTATTACGCCTTATCAGGCAGGCATAATCCTGATGGTTGTTGGGCCGCCGCGCGCGGCTAAGCTTTGATCGTTCCACCCTGCCCAAACCTTCGCTATGCCAGGGGTAAAGAGCTATTCTAGGGGTAGAGAGGAGAACGCGGAGGAAAATTTCCTCCTGCTCGCGGCGAATAAGCAAGCTCCCCCGGCTTCTTTGCAAAATTATTCTCTCTTCGAACCTAATAAGGTTATCATCCTTACGGGATCTCTCTTTTTCGGCCCACAAAGCCCCGAGAATATTCCAGGCATTTTTACATAGATGAAGTCCCAAATCGAAATTGGAAGGGTTCTCTTTTGTTTGCAAAAAACCTCCCAAATCGGGTCAAACCCGGAAGCGGGAGGGGTATTTACTCCCCCCGGGTAGGGGCGCCGCGGCGGAGCCCAGAAAAAGACGCAAAATGAGAAAAACAAACAGGTTGCTTTTACTTTATTGTATAATAAAACATTTAGAAAACGTATGAGTCCATAAATGTCTGCGTGAGTAACTAAAATAACCAAGAGGTGAGGGAGGAAAAAACACCCTTTTTTGCTCAGACTTATATAGAGCTGAGTAACCCCCGTATGAATGCGGGGCATCTCGTATTTCGGAGTTATGCCATGGATTTTTTCTTATTATAAAGTATACGAAGTTATCCATCGGGTGGCCGGAAGTAAAACGCCCAAAGAAGGCGAAAAAAAAACTAAGGCTTTACAGTATAACAATAGTACCATATTAGGGGAATTTTCAATCAAGATAAAACAAAGCCTGCATATTGGATCAATTAATTTAGCCCACCAGGCGTCAGAAGGCAAGAGTAAGAGCAAGCGGCCATCTCCGTCCGCTGCTCAAAACAGAGAACCGTACATGTTACCGCGGCGGAGGAGGCTCCCAAGCCCAAGTCTAGTCGAGTAGTTTTTTTGTTCGGCTTTCCCGTTCTACTCGCTTGACAAGGTGTACTCCTCCCGAAAGAGATCTGTGTGAGAGGCCCTCATCTGTCAAATGTTCACTCCACTTAGAACCTCCATCCATAAAATTGGTAGGAGTGGCCCCCTTCCAAGCTTGCCGCCGGCGCCACCCCGTGGGGCGGCGGCCCCCCCGCCGGGTGAGGGTTCTTGATAGTCCGGTAAATCTGAGTTGAGCTTGTACCCTCGCTCAATTATGACCGGTCTGCTACTCGGCTAGAGGTGCAAAACCGCGATTCTGTGGGACTTCGGCCCGTAACCTAGCCTACTCGTCACAGATCGGATGCACCACCTGAGAGTGGATAGCATTACGGTCTCCATACCCCTACCAAATGAGGTTCGAAGAAAGCTTTCCAGCCTCTAGGTCCAGGGTGGAGAAATAACGCGTTTTCCGGCCCGGGGGAGGGCCGAAGGAAGGCCAACTCCCCTGTTTCGCAGTCCCGTCCCCGTAAGGGCTACCTACCCACAGTGAATTATTCACGGTCACCTCCCGCGCTTACGTTTGTAGTCCGACCCTACTTCAGAAAAAAAAATTGGCACCTCTTATTTCGTCAAGAATACTATTATGTCGTAAAAGGGCATAGCTTTTCGGGTCTAGGTTCCTTTATAAAAAGTATTTTCCATTTCGTGTTCGATAGTGAAGATAGGTAATTTTAGCTTGTACCGAAGCCAAAGATTATTTTTGGGAGGAGAATATGCCGATTCATCAATATCCTGCATTATTTGAGTATTGAGTAAATCCTCTTTTGCCTAGAATACTTTTCCCAGTCGACATTTCCAAGACTAACCAAAACCCGTCCACGTTTTGGATCATACCATTTACTTATGTCATTTAAGGAAGGTTTCTAACCTTGCAAGTTTACCCCATTCGGGTACACTCGTTAGTGAATAAACACCTCCGTCACTAGCCGTTGGCCCGGTATAAAGTGCTTTATAAATCTCCAGGCACCCATGCGTGCTCTTGCCGTTGTATGGTTTGCTACGACGGACGGTATTACCAACATGAAAGAATGGTAGTAAAGCTAGCATCCGCTATTCACAGATAAATTTATTCCTGCTTTGCATTAGCTTGGGCTTTAAAAAAAAGGAGACTTCGGGTGTCTTGGAGATGCTTCTGAGCTCTCTACGTGCGTCGACCAAATTGCCTCTTCGAGTGGTAAAGCAACCCATTTTCGCGCGCGTGTATCCATGTCGTTACCTTTCCTATCCCGGAAGAAATAACACCCCTCGGAAGAAAAAAAAGTCCTTCGCTTCAAATTTTTAAAACGAAGTAGACTTCAGCTTTGGGAAAGGCAGGATTCGAACCTACGTAGAAAACTTTCAGCAGATTTACAGTCTGTCGCTTTTAACCACTCGGCCACTCTCCCCATGATGAGTAAGCTTATCCTTTCTGGGCTTTTTTCAAAGGACTCCGGTGAGATATTGGTCAATTCATGCGTGTAACCATGTTTGTTACTTAGGGGGTGTTCCTATTCCAATGGACTAATAAAAAAGTAGAGGTTTAGGAATAATCGAACAAGTAGAGGCATTACGGTAAGTATATTATCCAATGTGCACTTTCTGCATCCTACAGGACTCGAACCTGTGATCTTCAACTTAGAAGGTTGTTGCTCCATCCAACTGAGCTAAGAATGCTTGCATTACAAACACTTCGCAAGAAAAAAAAATGAGCTACGGAGGATAAATAAGCTTGTTTCTTCTAAGGTATTCCTTTTCTTTCTTCCTGGCTAGCGAAGAGACCGACCCTAGCCTCTGCCAGGCTATTTATCTATTCAATAATTCACGGTTATCGAGACAGAATGGGTCTATGCAGATGTGCATAAAAGTCCAGAATAAAAAGCCTTCGGCATAAGCTTGAAACTTTGGGGTGCTTTTTTTTTGCCCCATAGCTCCAGCAGGCAAGACAGGAGTTGTGGTGGGCCAAAGCCCATCGAAGTGGACTTAATCCACCCAGGATTCGAACCGTAAACATTGCCTATTATGAGCCTGATGAGTTACATTTACTCTATCCGTGAACAGGCTGCCTGCGGTGAAAGGCCATAGGATAAAATAGAGGTTTGATTTATCTATGATTCAAGGCTTTCATTTATTGCCAGGTGGATTTCTGATTTATTTATGATAATTCTTGGCTGTCATTATATATATATGGCCTGATGCATGATCAATTCTCGCTTGATGATTTATGGCTGTCATTTCTCGCGATGATTTATAGTAATGTAAGCAAAGCGCGTCGTGTAGCGTTCAGTATTGGCAGAACGCGTGAGGTCAGCTTTCCTCCTTGCCATATGATAAGATCCCAGCGGCCCAAGGCAATATTAGGTAGGGGCCGGCAAAAAAAGCCCAACTTGGTTCGCGAAGCGAACCAAGTAATTAAACCTAGCACATTGCCGATTATGAGCCTGGTGATTTACTTATGCTATCCTGCGAACATTGAAAAGGCCGCCGCTTTTTCGAGGGCCGAATGATGCAAAATTCTTTTATCGACCCTAAGGCTCTAAGTTTCGCCGCCCTTTATTACCATAATTATCGGTGCCACTGAACATTATATATGATGATACCTCTCTCGGTGCCACTGAACATGATAACATTATATATGATGATACATCCTTACGCTAAAGTCTTGCTACGCAAGACTTTTTTGGTCCCCCCCCCCCGGGGCGGAGCAGGAACCATTGGCGATTGTTCATAACAGCGTCCCTCGTAAGTCAAAGAACAATCGAATAAGAAAAAAAAGCGGACACAAACAAAGTTTTGTAGAACTCTGTTCCTCGCGGAGTGAGGAACAATGGTGGCGGAGCGCATAAAACGCCAAGCGCTTTATTTTATTTTTATTTGCCCCCACTCTCTTTTGTCTTTGAAGAACAAGGGGGGCAGAGAATAAAACGGTTTTGGAGGGCCAAGCGGATTTAACCCACCAACTTTCAGGCAGATTCGGAGCTAGATACACAATCCCAGGATATACTAGTACAGGAAGTGATTACAATCCCAGAGATGGTGTACGAGCTTTACTCCCTCTACAATATTGGACTGATTTAGATCTCATCAAAAATAGCTCTGGCATAATGAGTCCAGTAGGCTAAGATAGAAGATTTCGTAATGAAAAACAATGGCAAAAATAAAAACTTTAAAACAACTAGAGCAGGAAAGAAATGATTGCATGTTAAAACGGGAAATTTTTTTTTTATTAGTAAGGAATTACAACGAACGTTTAAACATGTTACACCAAGATCTGAGCCCGAAGGATTACAAATTGCTATTGCAGATCCATCACCTAGATAGGACACTACAAGAGTACGTCGAGTCGTAAACTTCGACTACTCTTTTTATTCATTTTCTTCCATAGATATTATAGGAAAAGATTGCTTCTTTACCCGTAAATATCACTTATTATGCTTTACAAGCAGCCTTAACGGGTGTTGGGGATAACCAAAAAGAGAAAATTGCCTGTTCAACCCGCAGGTGGCTGAGACAAGAAAGTAATTTGCCTGCTAAAACAACAGGTCCCCCGTAGTGTTTTGGGCACCTCCCAGCCATTTACTACACGTATGGTCCAATATGGCTACCCGACACCCAACAGCAGCTAGCCTAAACCTGGCAAGGAAGGGCCCCAACCGACGAGAAAGAAAAAACGCATGGCTCATTTCCTTAGCTTAGAAAGCTACCCTAAGAATACGAGGGCGCAGCAGGAAAAACCATATGTGCTAGTTTTGGCCAGAGCTCCTGGGGGGGCAAAATGCTCCATGTAGGTGGTTCCGGGACTCCCGCCCCTGCGCCAAAACTGTCACACGGGAAAGCACACGGTTAAAGGCATAGGTTGCGAACAACCATGGGTGGTGAACTGGCCCTAGGCCGCCGCCAGAGCTACTCTGGCTTACAGCACTACCTCAACAAACAGGGTCCCGAGTGTGAGCTACCCTAGTTATCACAGTAATGTCGTAGCCAGAGCTAGAGGGATAGCTGGGGAACCCTGCTGGGGCCTGCCCACGCAAAACTTAAAATACGGTTGGGATAATGCGCTCGGAAGCAGATGGAGCAAAAAAAAACCTAGGACCGTAGGTTATAGTGGTGTGCAAATGGTTAGTAGGCAATTGGCGAACCGGGGCGTATATTCGAGGAACCCTAGGGCAGTCTATACAGATCAAGTCGAAGAGATCCGACATCCATCCGCGCAAAGACCTAGAACCTTGCTAGGAGGTAAAAAAAACTGGGACCTCTGTTAGTCGGGTACGGAGAGCTCAGCAGAAGCCCTATTACTACCCAGGGGCCAGCCCCGCCCGCCGGATTCTACTGTTCTATCCAGCCCTGGATTGTACTGTTCTATCAAGATAAACGGACGATCCGACGTATCTGTCTCCACTCTATGGTAGACTGGGCAGACCATGTTCGACGCTTGATTTCCTTTGGCAAGCAAGAACCGCAAGGTTTAGATTAAGAAGGGCATGCTTTACGAGCTGAAAGGGCGGCAGTTTGGAGGGCAGGGGCCTACGCTCTTACTCCACCGACCCCTACTATGAATTGAGGGGTCACCATCCCTAAGTTCGGTCGGAAAACACTTGATTATATTGTGAGAGAGGGAAACTAAGGCTCTGCAGTTGAACTATCTATGTATTCTGTGATCCGAGTGAGAAAAACACAAATAATTGCTAAAAAAAAAAACACAAACCGAATTCCATGACGCAGCGCTTATAATGCTTCAAAGTTACTTATTTGGTCGGCTCACTAAAACCTAGTGAACCTTAAGCGACAAGGCTCCGGCAAGGCAAAGTCACGTTACTCGTCGGGGATGGAAAGGACACAGCCCCTCTAATCCACTACATAATTTTAAGTATGACAAAAAGGCCTAAGCTCACAAAGAAGCATATTTCTAAAAAAGACGTTTATTAACATCGAAGAAGAAGTGACCAAGAAAAAAAACCCTTCGTCTCTATATTCGTAAACAAAAAGTAAATATATAATAAAAACACTGGTGAAGGTTTTTGATCATCTCCTTTCGAAAAGTAGTAGACCCCGAGCAAAAGAAGAATAAAGAAAAGAAAAAAAAAATACCTGAATAATAACAAAAATAAGAAATAGAACCACAAAACAATCTTAATTAAATGACGTAGCGTTGAGAATTGCTTCTCAGAGGGAAAACCAAAAAAAATAATAGTAGGTAAAACTAAGGCACCAAATCTGTGGAAATAACATCTGAATGTCACGGATAACATTACCAAAATAAAGCACGAGCAAATAGCTGCTGTGAGGAAGTTCATAATTTATCTCTTTCTCAATATTAATTTATTCGTAGCCCCGAGTTAGCATTTAAGCTTTTTACTATGAAATTACATCCTTTTTTGGATGCTCCAAATACACTTGGGTACGGATAGGATACACGATTATAGCGGAGAATTAGTTGTTCCTCGTTCATTTAATTTTACGGAATAGGAGGAGGGGCCCCGTTTTTTCTGCTCCCGACCGAGGGGGTAGCCCCCCCCTCGGATCGTAACCTATTATCACATCCGGCCTTTCCCCTAGATAGATCGTCTTACTCTCTTCCTCCCAAGATCCCTCTGTTAGCTGTAAAGGCACTTTTTTACCTTCCAAGTCCGTCACGTATGCTTCTCCATACTGCAACAACAAGTTCTCCTTGCACAACTTATTATACAGGGTATACCCAAGCTTATACAGGACCCAAGCTTCAATATAATTATTCAATTCACTTGTTAACTTTACTACCAACACTCTACTCTAAAAAGCCGCCTGGGCAGCACCAGCATACTTTGGATATTATTTATTAGTCACCATAATTATAGGCACATTCTTTGTTTTCATCGTTCATACTTACGATCGAATAACCCCTTTTGTCCATCCAATAGCATATTCAACGTATGTCCATAGGAAACCCTTAAACTCGTCCATCACAACTCCGCTTCGTTGTTCGCATTACTTAAGTCTCCATATCGCCTCGGGACAAAAAACACATCTATAAATTACCCTAGCGCCTGCACTAGATTGGTCTTATGCGTATTAGGTTTCCCCATTATCAGCAACTGCTGCTTCAAGTGTCGCTTTTTACATAGATTGTGTACCAGCCATGGAATAGCCGGCCATTTCTATCTCAAATCTTCCCTAGTATACGCCTTGCCCACTTTCTAATGCACGTACGCTATAACTTGGGGAAAATGCTCCGTTTCCTCTGTTGCACGTAAGTCTGCGAATACACTACGAACTTAGTTGTAGGAAGAAAGGCATTTATCCCCCCATTCGTCGTCCGCCAACACCTCCTCCCAAGTCTTCTTCGAACGAAGGAGTCTCATTAGCTCGGGGCCCTAACGTTTACTCGATGATGCTATTTATTACTCGTGCTCTTACTTCATCCAAGCTTTCACCCCAGCAAAGCGGCTAATTGTCCTGCTTTGTAACATATCTACATATACTATTCCAACCCTTATGAAAACTCACGTTGCACTGCCTTCCTTCAAACTATGGAAATGCCTCGCGTATCTTACTTGTCGCTGTATATCTGCTAGCATCACTATTTATCACCCCAATGTGGTAATGATAACCTTCTTCGCTATGTCTCTCCTTCGCTACTACTATACTAATGCATTCGAACAACTCCTTCATTCGATCTCTTGCTTATTCCCCAGTCAAGCCTCGATTCTCTACATGTGACAATGTTACTAGTATGAATTCTCTTCTATTCTTCATGTAAATTGCTTTTCTCCATATTCTTCATGTAAATTGCTGCTTCCTCATTATTGCATCATTTCTTAAATAAATTATTCTATAACATCAAATATGCACACACCCTATGAGCCTTCGGGCCTCTACACTCAAAGAAATGAAAAATTAAACAACTTATCAACTTATTCTCCGCTACTACTAATCCAGCACAGCCGTTCAAGCGTACCTCGTACACAAAAAGAAATCCTTCCCCATCAAGGTTGTCGTGGGTAAGATTGTATCTCAACCGAGCCCTCTTTATCTTTAGAACGCGCTCTTTCAACCTTACTAACCTTGTCAATTATAGCTACGTAGTCATAATTTGAAAGAAATACTTTGTCATGTATTTGAAAAAGAAAGAGGTAACCCTCGACGTACTCCCTGGTAAAGATCCTCATATCCTAAGCCCTAACCCAAGGTTTTGCTGTGATGTACTTCTCGTCGTATCTTTTATACCGTACTCGGGGTCTTTCGGAGTAAGAAATCGTCGTTTAAAATCGTATTGAGTGGTTATATATTTGTTGAGTTTGATTAATCCATAAGAGGACCGACCCCTTGTAAACAGATACTAGACCTGTCAAGGCTCTACTTTCATTAAAAACATTTACAGCAGGTTTCATTGCAGTGGATTCAACCCATTAAAGGAAATTATTATCATCTTTTTAAAGGAAATTATTATCATCTTTCAACCCTAAAATTGTGGATATTAGCCATGGCAGATATTTTACCTTCTTCAAGATCCAACTGCCCGCGGCGCGTCCTCCAGGAATATGAGAAAGATGTACACCCCTTCCCCTCCAGGTACTCTACGTCACCCCCGATACTAGCCACACCACTTTTCTTATACATTTATCTTAGAGGCCCGTTAATGTTGTCTAAAACCTCCCTCAACGATGTTGATGTAATGAAACCATCCATAGTAACCGAGACAACCACCAGGAACCCCCCCCCCCCCCCCTTTAGCCGCCGCCTCCTTTGATGTAGGATCTCGCTTATTATGGCTCTGCTGAGAAAACTTGTGACTAAACTTGCCCAGTAGGGGTTTGTAATACGATTAACAGTCTCACTTACGTGATTATCCGTTTGAGTATCGAAAGAGGTTTAAGTTTAATTTCCATGGCAAATCTACCATACCATGAATTCGAAACCGGTTTATATAAATAACCCTGGGTCGGGTATACTTTTATTTTTATTCTTCTTTTTTTTTTTTTCTTTTCTTAGCTTGGCGAAAGCGCTTTCTGCTTTCTTCTGGCCACCGGCGCGCTTTGCGCTTGGAGAACGCATAGCGTTCTCTAGCTCGCTCGGATAACAAACAAAATACGTTGGATTCTTTGTTTGCACGCGGGCGCTTTCTTGGCTATGCGAGGAAAGTGTCCTGGAACGCTGAAAGCGCCGCTTTTCTTGGGCGGATGGATGAATAATATGCAATGATTCTCCGGTCGGGTCCAAAACCGCAACGCGAATGAAGCGGACTGCGCCCGCAGCAAGGCAATAGGAGCTGCCGGCCTCACCCATAGACGACGATGTTTCTGCAGGAGAAAAGCCAATAATCAAGCCGTGTCGTTGAATTGAAAATTTTTCACATTGCTTCACGCCAATTCTCGGCACTTCGCTTTCCTTCATTATTGCGAATGATGAATCGTTGCAAATCATCAATCAACCTCGTTTTTTTAGTTTTTTGATCGAAACCCTTCTCAATTTGCGACAAGTCTTAGCATTAGTATGAGTTCGTTGACCGCGTAAGGGCAATCCTGCATTATGACGAAATCCACGATAACAACTAATACTAATTAATCGTTTGATTTCTGTCCGAATTGATTTCTTCGATTCCGAATCAACTAAATGATTTTGACTCATTATTTTGATGATTTGGTCAAATTGAGAGTTAGTTGACTTATTAACCTTAATGTTACCACTGGGACCCAATTGATCACAAACCTCAATTGCTTTTTGAGGTCCAATTCCAAAGATTTGAGTTGAGGCAATTCTTACTTGTTTATGAGAAACTAAATTAGCTCCTAAAATATGAGGCGTGATTTGTTTTTTCTTTCCTTGTTTCTTATGCATAATTTCGTTCCGATATTGTATACCTTTCCCTTTATAAACTTCAGGAGGTTTACAACTTTTGACGCTGGCAGCAAATTGAGTTACTTTTTGATGATCTATTCCAGTACAACAAATGAGATTAGGCTTCAAGCAAAAAACGCGAACTGAAGGCGCAACTTGAATCCGAATTTCATGACTAAATCCTAATTTTGAATATGAAATAGAGCCTTGTGGGTTAGTACTGGCTTTGTATCCAACTCCAATTATTTCTAGGAAACAAAAGGATTTGGCTTCCATAAACTTGACTTTATTTTTTTAATAAACATGGCATAGAATTTCACCACCCGAATTGGGTTTTCGTGCTTCATGATCACGTATCAAATTCCCCTTTTAGGTGGGTAAGATTATTGTACCAAGCCCTCCCTTTATTTTTTTTGATAAACGAGTTGTTGATGAATAAATTCGACGACCTGGTTTAGAGATTGTTTTCATTCTTTTTATTATACCTACTCCGTCAGAATTAGACCTTAATAACACTATTCTCAAGCTTCCGTTTGCAAACGTAGAGAATCCATGAATATAACGTTCATTGCACAAAATTTGACAAAAATACCAACAAAGACGCGAAATGAAAACACGAGAGACACTGTGATGCTTACAATCAGAGAAGAAAGCGCTTTTTATTCTCTTGCTGATCATCTTTTTGGAATTATTTGGATGGGTAGGCCTCTTCTTCCAAGCGGTCCCAAAATAACCGCACGTGATAGTTTGCCATCATACGGCATGACGAGAAGGAAATATCTAGGCCCCAGGCCACCAAAGGGCCACAGCTATTGGTTCCATTCCCCGCTCGAATTGGCGGGGTTCGCTCACAAAGCACTCACCATGATGACCATCTTCCTTCGCGCGCACTGCTTGCAGTTATTCACCCGAAGTACTTTTGCGCGGCCGTTGGCAGTGGTCTGTGGTGTTTTGTCACTTAAGATTCGAGTCAGCACTGCTCGGCGAAAAGTGGGTCGAAGGCATTTTCAGCTCTCAGAGAAGAAAAAGCTTTATTTTTTTTTTCGCCTATCCCATGCTGACGCTTTTCGAATCTTCTGCCCACTGGACGATATTTGATCTCACGACCAAGCCTCCCGAGCCGCCCATTGGGGTTACCCCGTTGACAGGTTAACTCTCTGGCAAGATTTGGCGATCTTGTGCTTTACTCCGATCAGTGATCATTTGCCGATCGGGGCACGCATTTACCTGTCCCAGATCACATTGCTTTGTTGGCTTATTATTCGCCGCCAACAAATGTTGGCCCTATTCAATTACAGCTCTCCAGTGCCTCTTTACGAAGCGTCGTCGCACAGTTCACTTACGTTGATCAATAATCTTGCTTGCTACTCCTAGCAGGTTGTATGCTGTATTATACACTTCTGTAATTGTTCCTCACGCTTCAGACCTTCTTTGTTTGTTGTCAGGAACGCCGCCTGGTGAAGGAAGTAGGAGCATCCCGTAGGCTGGGATGGCAGCCTTCGGCCCTTTATTTTCTGGCGGCGGCTATACGCATTGTCTCATGTCCTGCAAGTTGCACGGGAAAATGAAGAACACGCTTTTTTGCGCATTTTTCAGACTGGATATAAGATTACTTAATGTATGCATATTTTCGTGGTTGATTTTTTTCTTAAGAAAAATACTTTGCCAATGCAAAACTCTGGTGGTTTTCACGGAATTGGCTACGCAAATACATTCTTCAAGCTGCGCGCCAAAGATCAGAAGGACCTCTGGCCAAATAAATAAAGCGGCCAAGCTGCTGCTATGCGTGGCGATTTGCTCTATTCCGAATTCAGCAATTATCTTCTCTGTGGATAAAGTTTAGCGCATAGTAAACGGATGATCAGATAGTAAGATTAGCCACTCTTTCCTTGGCAGGTTGGGGAAAGGCGGTAATAGACCTACCTCTTGGGACTTGCAAAGCTAACCTTTGTTACATACATTGGCTACCAACATGCTTTGTTTATGCCTATTAAAGAACCTTTAGATGCTAATTCACGAAAAACTAGACGAGAAATGCGAAATAACTTATATACAGAACGGGGGCGACCTGTGAAAATACATCGGTTTCTTACTCGTGTTTTGGAACTATTTCTTGGCAACTTAGACAACTTAAAAAAAAAATTTTCACGGTTATGGTCGACCAGGAGTCTCCCGCCTGACCGCCAATTCAGAACCGCTCGTGACAGTTTCCCATCTTACGGCTCCTTGCATCCTGTCGGGTGGGTAGTTAGATGCGAGCTCCTTCGCTGTATTCTGGTCATGACAATAAATGCCCATGCAGCAGTAACTGCAGGTTCGGCTCGTGCTGCCTTCCAGACGACGTGGAATGATGTGATCTACCTCCACAATGTCCGCGGGCGATAAGAACAAGGAGCACCGGGCGGCGCACCAGCCCCTTCTACCTACCCACGTGTGCTTTTTTTTGTCCAACTTGTAGTACTTCTGGCCACGTAGTAGTGACCAGTGGACCCAGTCCTCGTCATAGGGGACCGATTTCCCGCAATCTTGATGTGTCGTTGGATGTGCACATTGGAGTGGAGAGTAATATATAGTCTCCTTCTGAAATCCGAATTGTGGCTGATTCTGGATTTTATTCAGTCAGGTATTTGCCCGAAATTTACCTTCTCGTTTGTTATGTTTCCGACAAGCCCAGAACATAAGTTTTTCCATAATTAATTGATCACATTTTTAGAAGGTGTCGCTGCTCGACACTGTTCGATAAGAATAAGCCCATCCCTTTTTTTTGTGTCGGGTTTAGCTTGGGCACCACAACCTCTGTTTCTTCTTCACTTTATTTTAGTACTTGCTTGATCTTCAATAAGTGAAACTTAAGGCTCTTTTTTTTTTTTACTGGGTTTCATAATAGTTTTGTACGGATGTTTAAACAAACACGGAGCAATATGATATTCCAACATAGTACTGACGAAAGTAGAAGCCTAAGAAGTCGAATCCAGAAGGTTGATCGTTGTGGTGCTGGGAAGTGTGAGAGATGCAGGTTTTACTCGAAATGCAGCTTTAGCCCCATCGGCTGGAGCCATTGCTAAATATTCTCACGAGCTTGCTGCCGGATTACTTATCAACTCGGAAGGAGGACCACAAAATAATCGGCGTATCTGATGAGGGAGAGTTGAAACCTCCTATCTTTCCGCCCGATGATGATTTACCTCTGTTGCTTCGAACGGGGATTTCCTCTACCCAACCCCTAAGCATCTACTCTAGTCCATGAAGTGCAATGTCGGCAGCCAACGGAAGGGAGATTGGGTTTTCTTCTTCGGGAAAGAAGTATTCGCCAAAATCAAGATTACTTTTTCTTAGCCACGAAGCTATTTGCCTTCTCATTCGGGAAAGAAGTATCAGGTTTCTTTTTTTCGTCTCATGACTAATTTGATCAAACCCTTTATTTATATCAGCTATTTATACCAGCGTCGATTACGTATTTTTCCTGGAAGTTGATAGATATGTGGATCGCTTCGAGGGCATCCATCATGGCAGGATCGACCTGGGCGTAGCTATTGGGTTCTATTTTGCTTACTTACCATTGAGGTTGGCCATGAGGGCCAATTATTGTTTGGCTCGATCTCTACTAATAGTAGGAATCCCAAGAGGTATTTGTTCAGTTAAATTAGGCTTTGGTATTTTCATTCGGCGGATTGGATCAGATTGTCCATCTATTTTCAGCAACAAAGCGAGTGCTATTTGTTGTTTAGGGGCAAGGTTCTTTTACGCCGTCCACTCCCGCCGCCGGCCCCGGTTGTCTTGCGTAGCTCTCCTCACAGCCATAACCTTGGCCAAGGCCTACCAACTTACGTTGGAGGGCGTACATATCTTCGATTCTCCCTTCCCGACATGGATTGATAATTAACGTTTGCAACTTGAAGACACGTGTCTGGATTTATTTTTTTTTTTTCAGTCCAACCACTGCCAGTTCGTGCCTTTCATCTTCGAAGGTTGAAGCATATTATTGGCTGCTCTCTTTTTTATTTCTTGGATGCAGGGACACTTCGGCATATCCCGATAATTACTACCGGGCTTTCGCTTGTTGTCCCATCCTATTCCTGCCCACCCTACGGTTGGCCCTTCTGAGTGCAACCTCAGAGGTGTGCAGGGTTACCCAGTTCCGAGATTCCATACTCCTTTCGGATTGGGCCGTAAGGCTCCCGCTCTACGCCGGAGGCGTGCTCAAAGAACAGGAAGGGGCAGACAACCCCTTTCCCTCGGCCTCTGTCCGATATTACGGACGCGGGGTTATCTTATCCCCTAGGGAGCAGGAAGCAATATAACCCCGCTTTCCTGTTTCGACGCTTCAGCTAGGACTGCAGTGGCCTGCCGTCCGGTTCAACTTAAGCTTAGCCTTCGGGGATGCAGTACCGCAACTTGGCATTCACCCAGACAATACCCGAGGGGGGGCAAAGTCGGAGCCCCACTTTTTTTCTAACGAAAACAAAAGCTCGAAGAGATGAAAACGCTCTTCGCGCGTTTCCAGGGTATTGTCACGCCCTTGCTCGGGATTTTTTTCCGTCCCTCCCCCCCCCCCAAAAGAAGGGGCCCGCCCTTCGGGCCACTCGACCAAAAGTGAGCGGGAAACGCAAAGCGTTCTCTTGATGAGGGGGTTTCTTCCCTTTTATACCCAGCTTTACACTTTTGGATGCCACTCCAAAGGCATGTGGGCACGCTGTTACCCTGTTCTCGAGGGAGAAGGACTTTCACCTTCATGGAGACTCAGTTCCCTTACCCCGCCATCCGAGTGCGGATGAATGCGGAACGAGCGCACAGGTGCGACTCAACGTCTTGACCTGTGAACAGGTCACACTATCTGATCAGGAAGAGTTCTATCTTGACAAATGGCTTTATAATGCATTCGTTTCAATTCATATTTAGCCACAAGCAATCTACGGTTGTGATCTCTATTAATTTGATTTGACATATGACTAGACTTCTTTTTGCAAAAAGCCACTCCACGAAAGGATAGTCTCATCTAGTGTGTTGGCTGAAGTGACAATAGTGACATGGAACCCTCGAATATGCTCAAAAATCTCGAAATGATTTTGTATTTCCGGAAATAATCGTAACAACTCCGTTGATATTGATAATTGAATGGAGTTTTTTTGTATTTTGACTGGATAATTGTAAAAAGACATTATCGTAACAGGTTTTTCCAAGAAAATATACATGATATGTCCTCGTAGAGTGCTTCGTGCTAGGTAAGTGACATATCCTGTGTCTCTCTCTGACTCTGGACTTAAGACAAATTTATTGAATCGAAACGACTTTCCTGTCGAACCTCTGCTTCGTGTCTGTATGAATTCTTGACCACAAACAATCTCCATAGCTAATTTGACATTTTTTATGAGATCGGAGGGTGCCTTTGGAATTACTATTATTTCACATGATCTAGGAACTTCCATAATGTTAGCATGATTAAGTTTTAACAACGAATCTTGACGTAATACATTTTCGTAATGAAAACGGAGTCTATTTGGAGTGAACATAAGTTGGCTGTGTATTTCGTCTTTCATGGCTTAAAATATACATATAGATTATATGTGTTTTCAAACTATCTTTGCGTTTAATGTATGACTTTGCGTTTTATTATGTATGGGAATATGGAAAGAACCCCAATTTTGTTCTCTAAGACCCCAAAAGAAAACAAGAGAAGAAAATAGCTAACGCGTTACTGCTTTGTTCGTAAAGCCAACCTCTTTATGTGAGATAAAACGCCCGAAACGCGAAGGCTCGCTCTTCGAGCCTTCTCTTCGCCCCCAAAAGCAGACGACGAAAAAGAAATATAGATTACGAGGGCATATTATTCCCCCTCCTGCTTCTTTTCCGACTAAACTCACTCTATTTGCATTGCAGCAAATGATGGGGTGAAAGCTGCGCCCAAGAGAGTGAGCTACCGCTTTATTTCTTCTTGTCCCTTTCTTCGTTCCAAAGCCAAGAGAGTATTATTCCGCGAAGAAGCAAGCTTCTTTTATAAACGGCCCAGCTATATCCATTCCATTGGGTTCAAGGACCATAATTATCTATAATTAATTTCTGACCCACTGTGCGGTTTCATCACTTCCACCGCCCCGACAGCTGGCTCGTTTTTGGGCCGATAGTGGAGGAAGACCTCACGGTCCTGGTCTTTGCTCACTTTCTTCGTTTCGCTTTGCGTTATTGCGGTTGGTTCTTTCTCACTAACCAATTACGACCACTGAACAAACTTGGTTGACAAACATAGTTTATGCGCTGCTAATGTAGCAGCTTGTTGAGCATTTGACAAACTCACACCATCCATTTCGAATGAAATTTGTCCCTCCACTACACGAGCAATCCAACCAGTAGGATTTCCCTTTCCTTTTCCCATTCTAACTTCTGTAGGTTTACTGGTAATAGGAATATCTGCCAAAACTCTTACCCATACTTGACCATTTCTTCGAAATTTTCTGCTTATAGCACGACGCGCTGCTTCAATGGCTTGATATGAAATACGACCAGCTTCACAACTTTTAATGCCATATTTTCCAAAACCAAGTTGTGTACCGTCTGCTCTGCAACCTTTACATCTGCCTTTTTGATATTTACGAAATTTTGTACGTTTCGGATATAGCACAAGTTATCCCTTTTTTTTTGGTTTTGTTTATATTTTATTCTCCGTTTCAAGAATATGAAACCCACACTTTGACACCTAAGATTCCATAGGGAGTAGATGCTTGTGCTTTCGCATAATCAATTTGATCGGAAAATACATGTAAAGATGTTTTACCGTACTTTCTGCATTCAATTTTAGCTATTTCTGCACCTTTTAATCGACCCGAACAACGAATACGGATCCCTTTAACATATTCGTAATTTTCGATCTCTCTAAATATAGATATACAAATTTGTCGAAATGCTTTTTTTTGTTCTGATTTACAAGATATTTCTTGAGCAATTGAAGAAGCACTTTTATAAACACAAGTTATTTTGACTGGCTTAACTAAGGTATTAGTGTTTGTTTGATCAGATAAAAAAGATTGCATTTTTTTCCAATAATAATAACGACTGGACAGAGATTGAGCCTTCCAACATTTCCCACGTGGGGCATCCCTTATAAGCAAGGGAGCACCGAAATCCAATATGGACCAGGGTTGACGAATTGACTCCCCGCTTTGTGTTCCTTTTGTCTTATCTAAGCTTTCCCTCTGTTTATTTGCTTTCCCCAAAGTAGATGTTTTAGCTACGCCCTGTGCCATTAATAAATTGGAAACTATGTTTATAGGGTCGAAATTAATTTGGTTCTTCAGATGAAAGAAGTACTGCATGACCAAATAATTCAAGGAAGCACGCACAGCTGCGAAGACGGTATGTGGAATTACTTTGCTAATTCTTCGATGGAAAGGCGCGAAGCGTATAAAACGCGAGCGCAAAGAATACTTGGCTTCTTTTTCTGGCGCAAAGCGTTTTCTTGAAAGAAAACGCGGGCGCATAAAATGTTTTAAAAGCGGGCGCAGAGAATGCTTCGCTTCTTTCTTTGGCGCAAACGAAAAGGGCACAAACGCAAAGTGTTTTGTGCCAGAAGCGTTGCATTCGACGCAAGTGCAGAAAAAGCGAAACGTGTCTGGCGCGAAGCGTTTTCTTAAAATAAAACGCGAGCGCAGCTTCGCTTTTTCCGGCCCGAAGCAAGAGAACGCATAGCGTTTTCCTGACGTTCTTTTGTTACTATTTTTCCACCCGAACGCGTCTTTCCTACTTAAGCTTGGAAAGGTCGAGTCTTCGGAGGTCATCCAACCGCTGACTCGAAGTAATTGATCAATCTTGTGTATTGATGGTGATCGATCAGGGTATCCATAGCGTTTTTTGGGCCAAATCTTAACTTCGTTTTGCTTTTTATCAGTACCGTCGTCAATACGCCTGGTCAACTTATATTTTTTTGCCCTAAGGCCCGTAGGAGAGAGTCAAGAGTCCACCTGCCCCGTGGAGGGCGAAGCCCCGCCGCTTTATCGGCTTTGCGACGAAGAAGGGGCGAAGCACGGAAAGGCCCGAAGGCCTTTCCTTTTAAGAAAACGCGAGCGCAGAAAACGCAAAGCGTTTCATGGCGCGAAGCAATTATTATTTATTCGAGAAACGCGAAGAAGGCCCAGCAGTGTTTTCCGCGTTTCCCTCGCTCACACCGGGGCAGGCTACACAAGTGCTCTCCGAACCGTGCTGGATAGTCACCCATCACACGGCTCTCTAACTTGACTAGTTGTTCAAATCCTTTGGCCTGTCAGAAGCTCATCTCCTATCTTTCGAGCGTCCCTGGGGTCCACAGGAGGTGGCGTGGCAGCAGGCTACGTCAAGCAAAACTTGTCAGATAGACGACCCATCCCCAAGGGCGTGACAAGTGGCATAGGCTCCTTCCCTTCGACTTGGCATTCGCCAAGTGCTTTCCTATTGCTAGGTCCCTTTGGGGTAGGCAGGTAGTATGGGCCCTCTGACTTCTTCCTAGGGCTTTGCAGCATAGGGAGATCTCACCGTTGTTTCCTACACGGCTTGTCCAATTGGCAGCAGCAGATTGGACGCCCTGTGTTAAGATGTCGTTTAGTGTCTTGTCCCCAGTAATATGGGTAATCTGCTCTATTCTTTCCTCTTCCTTACATGCAGTGAGTGGTCGAGGGAAGGCCTTTTTTTTTTGCCTGATTGATCAAGACCCTCAGTAGGCATAGAGCAAGGCAGCGTGCGTTCGCACGAGTCCACATTCGCAGAGCTTTGGTGCTAATGGTTAGCTGCCGGGCAGCCAGCCCCAAAAGAAACTTCGATTCGCCAAAAAAAAAACGCGGAACCTCATCTTAATACCGGGAGCAGGCTTGCTCCATGCTGTTGGGTTATCCCCTTTCGAGGTGGTAAGCGAAGCCCCCTTGGTTCGTAAAGCCAACAAAGTTATTCGAACCTCCACGGAGCTTATTTATTGCACATGCTTCGGTCCTCGCGTTCGTTACCGAGCATGAGTAAGTGCAACGCCTTCGTACGTAATTGAGCTTGTACCATGTTTTCGTGCAGGAACTATACTGGTCGCCCTCCTGATTGGCGGTAGTGTCGACCCAGATAAAATACATGAATAAATGTCCTTTTAGGAGAATGATGAATAATACATCTACCGAGACGGAAGCCAAACTTGTTTCGCCTAGGTGGACGTATTGAAGCAGAATAATCTCTAAAATTTACATCTTGATACAACAATTTTCCATAATAATAAATAGAGTCAAAAGTTGATCTGTCTGGCTGTGGTAGAGGCGAAAAACTGACATCTACCAGCGCAGACTAAATTAAATCAAGTGCTCTCCGAACCGTGCAAGATGGTTGCCCATCACACGGCTCTCCAACCCAAGTTGCCTATTATATGAGGGTGGATCCCGCAATATCGCAAAGGGGACAAAGTAAAAGCGCTTGATTCTTTCTTGGCAAGCCCCCTGCACTGTGCACTTGCTTTTCTCCGCCAATAATCAAACAATGATCTGCTCGATCCCCCGTGCGGGCGGTTTCAACGTTCTACCGGATAGAATGCCTTTATCTCCCCCACTTTATTTGCATAGGAGGTGGTTTATGGCCCGTGCCCGCCCCTATTCTCTCCAAAGGCGGTCCTTTGCGTTATCCATTCAGCTTATTGGTCGGACTTCCGCCTCCCAATTACAGCTGCTTTGTCATAAGTTCCCTCGATTCTGCGGCGAATCAAGTGCTTTGCAAAGCGAACATGAGAGGAAAGAAAAAAGGACAATTGCGCAGGCAGCTATCATTAAATGTTTAACGTATGTGCAGTCCGCTTAACGATGAGCGAGTCCGCGAACGCAAATCGAGGCCTCTTCTACATAAGAAGTACCTGCTTCTTCTCTTTCCTGAGCGCTTTTTTGTTTTTGTCTTCAGGCACCTTTAGGGAAGAAGATTGCTTTATCTCTCGTCCCCAAAAGCCTCTGCGTTTTGGCCCAGGGGAGGGCCGAAGGCGTTCTCTTCTATCCTCTCGTTTCTTTATCTTGGATTGCAAGTCCTCTTCCCCCTTTAGTTCGAGTTATCAAAGCCTTCTCCAGATTGAACCATAGTTTAAGTACAGAGCTTGAGAACCAAACTACGCCAATAAACCCACCAAGCGCGCTTTCTTCTCCTTCGCCAATCAAGCAGCGACGCTGCTTGCCCCGTCCCCCGTGGGGGGGGGGGGAAACCCGTTGCTTTTGCTTCTAAGCATAGCACAAGGCCGCCGCAGGCCGCCGCAGCAGGCGGTTTCACCGCACTGTGTGCCCCTCTGGGAAAACATAGATTTTTTAGGGTGGGAAAAATGTATACAATTTATATATCTATAATTTTTTCTTTCATCTCCCTTTTCGTGCCCCTGAATCTTTAAGAAGGCCAATCTCTGGCTTTCGCGGTCCCATCATCTTTTTCGGGATTTATTGCTTTGCTGCGCCCTTTGTCAACAAGGCGCTTCAATCCCATGACGAATTGGTCAAGCTTATTGAATCATAAGTTGCATAATAGTGGGTGGGCTGCAGCATATACCGACCGGGTAATAAGGGGGGTTGGGCCCTCGGTTTTTTAGAGACATCCCAGTATAAGCCGCCAGTTCCCCCTACATGATACTTACGCATCAGAGGCTCCCTTCAGTGTGATAAATGAAACCAAATCACCGAGCTTGTAACAGTCGGCAGGTTTAACATTTGTCCCTGGGCCATCATGGTGGGTATTCCTACGGTCCTCGTGGAAGAAATAGGTTGTTGTGACAGCAGAGAGAAGAAGCTTGCAAATAAGTTTGCTGGGGAAGCTTGCTTCTTCGCAAGTTTGTTTTTCCTGACCGACTTCCTCTCCAAAAGAATAAGCTAGCAACATGGCGATTACACACGGCCTGAGATTGACGATAACCGAGGTTTATGGCTCCTCGCTGGGGTGGTGTCATGGTTCCCAGCAGGTGGTTCTGGTACTTGATCGCCACTCAAAGCTTCGTTGCGGTTTCGTGCAACTGAACGGGGTTGAACGCACCTTCGGCCTACGTAGGCCTCCAACGATAGACCAAGGAAAAGCAAAGAACAAGGCGCGCAGCAATTGTGAGAAAGAAGAAAACGCGAAGCTTTTTCTTATCTTCGCCCAATAATAAAACGCATAGTGAGCGGCGGATAAAAAATCTGCGCGGCCTCTTGTATTGTTGGGCTAAAAGTGGGCCGAAGGTCATATATAGATGTTGTATATACAATTATTCGGGGCGAGTTCGTAAAGCCAACAACCCGGCGGGGGCTGCCCCTCCCCCAAAAAAGGCTTTACAAAGGTACGCGTAGCGCCCCCATGAAAGGTAGACGAGAAGTCCCTTGAATTTTTTACTCAGAGGGTGTACTGTCAACGTCCAGGACGAAATCTGTGGTAACATTACAGAGAGCGTTGCTCGTATACTGAAAACAGTATAATTTGCATTACCTAGTGTAAAAGTCGATCTCGATAATTTTGAAGTTATTTCCTCCAGGTGCCAGCCAGCGACTGCGACAGCTTCAACTAGGCGGCGGCTATCCACTCAAAATCTTTCTTTTGGGGCCGTTTCAATGATGACTTAATTTCCAAAGGGAACAAAGTCGATCGGTATAAGTTGAAGCGGTTCGTTTACAGTTGCTTAGTTTCATCCGAGATTTGACCCCATCTATTTTTTGTACTGCTTGAGTATGCAACGTTCCCCTTGGGGGGTTTAAATATAGGCTCCTTCCCCTTATACGGCGTAGCCGCGGCGCTTTCCTCTCCAAGGTCCCCCCCTTCCGTTGGGGGGATGAGTAGGCAGGTACTACGAGCCCTCTGCCCCACGCATCTAATAACCAGCTGGCGGATGCACGGTTCACCGGTTCCACCGAAATACTCTCATCTGTCAAAGCACTGTGCGCTTTAGGCCGCGGGGCTCCCATCTAGGGCTCAGGTCCTCCGATTTTGTCCGGGTACATGCGCTAGCGATAAGCGCATGTACAGGGGCGTGGTGTTGCTTTCCTTTCACCGAACAACACGCCAGGCTTGGTCTCCCTCCCGCACCTTGCGTTCATGATATATACATTCAACGGTGCTTCGGAGACACAGTCGAAGCACGCCCATGAATTGGTTAGGCTCAGTGTGCTCCTTCCACGACATGCTATGGTCCCCTTAGTTCCTTTAAAGGTGCCTTCCATCGCTGTGGTCTTTTAGCGTGAGAATAAGTCGTGTCCGTCTCGTCGCGGACATCTGCAACGTCCCGAAATGCGGGCAATTTATTCGGTGACTTTCGCGGTCGCCCTCACTAAACCAACTTGAATCTGAGCTACGATTAAGATTGAGTCTGACTGAAATCGGATTTACTTTTTGTGCCATATTTAACTATCGTACCTTTTTCTTTGGTTTGATCTCGGTTTTCGAGATTTTACGTGTAGAAGCAAACTCTCCAAATTTATGACCAATCATGTCTTCAGTAATCTTTGAACCAACAAAACCTTTTCCATTATAAATTTGTGCGTAGCAACCAACAAATTCGGGCAAAATAACAGATCTACGTGACCAAATTCTCCACCTGTTCCTTTTTCGCTTTTTTAAGAAAGCATCATAAAAAGGGCCTTTCCATACAGATCGTGTCATGAACTAAATTTTGCGTTTTCTTACCACTGTTTTAAATCCACCTTTGGTGGGCTTTCCCCAAGGTGACACTGAAGGTCTACCCCCTTTCGTGCGTCCTTCACCTCCTCCATGAGGATGATCAACTGGATTCATAGCAACCCCCCGAACGATGGGGCGTCTGCCTAACCACCGGTTTCGTCCTGCTTTGTTAAGCTCACGTTTACCATGATTGGGATTAGACACTATACCAATAGTAGCTCGGCATCTGGAATCTATGAGTTTGTCAACACCTGATGGTAACTGCACAACACATTGTGGTGTATTATCAAGTTTCTTAAGTATTTTAGCAAAAGTTCCTGCAGCTCGAGTAAACTTAGCGCCTTGACCCGGATTCCATTCAATATTATGTACCCACGTGCCTATAGGTATATTGGCTAATGGTACGCTATTTCCCACCATTTGATTATAGAAATCAAGTATGTAATTGTTCTCACCACTATAAGCGTAGTTTTGCTCAGGGCGTGAGGAAGCAGTCTTACTGCCCCGCGCGGGCTCCACCAGATGGGACCTTAGGCCCTCATTCGCTGTGCGAACGAAGTGGTCTTGGAACCGAAGGTCTGTATGGGCTCTCAAATTATGGTCAGGTTGATGGTAGTTGAATGAGGTCAAAGGGTTAGACCAATCACAATTCAGCACCGTCTTGCCTGCTTCCAATTGATCACTAGCTAATATATAAGTGTTAACCTAAGCCGCACCATTACTGCTGTGGCTCGGCTTCCGAACCGTACGTGAGCCTTCCGGCCTCATACGGCTCTTCTTAAGAACTTGAATCCCGCCGGGGTTAAGCTCAATTCACGATCGGAGAGCCTGAACATTCGGCGGCCTCGGCCCTTATCCTTAATGTTCAGGAATACGCCAGAATTCTCATTCTGCCCCTCTCTTCGGCCATTCTTTGCTCAAGTTTTAAGTCTCCAAGTAAGCCTATTGGCTTTTTTGAAGAATCCTGCACCCATGGGCATACGGCATGGCAGGCCTTCCGTCTCCGGAGCTTCATGGGCGTTGTCCCGTTCCTCAATCAGATGTTTGGATGTGAGCTATACCCCGCGAGGAGCCCCACGAGCTATGGCCTTGCCTTTTTACCTCTATTCTCGTGTGACTAGGAATACTCAGTGACAACCTTTCAAATGTCACTGTCTTGGCCTCTCTTGCTACCACGGTAGCGGGTCCCCGGTGTGGTCAGCACCAATTGTGTTCGGGCAACGAAGCTTACACTCATTCACATTGGTTCATCCTGCTTTGTACCCTGGGCTTTTTGCTCTTGTAACTTAAAAGGTGGCCATTCTTATCTAAAGGCCCAGGAGTCAGCTGGGCATCTCAGCTGCGGGATTGGATACCCCCCGATCCGATCGAAGTTCTCGTTTGCCTATGGGAGCAACGTAGGTCGCTTCGCAATATACATTATTGCTTAAGACCAACAGGTCACACGAAAGGTACACGATGATATACTTTGCACGCTTCATCCTGCGTACTTTGAACTGCCTTCGGCCTTTCTTCGCTATGCTCAGGTTCGAAAAAGAAAAGGATTTTTCTTTTTTGCCAAAAACTCTCATTAAGCCAGGAAAGCGCTTTACGTTTGATTTTATGCGCCCAGAGAACGCTATGCGTTCTCCTCCACCTTCGGCCTTCGCTTTGAGAAAATGTATTCTCTTCTCTGAGCTTTAAAAAACGCCATGCTTTTGTTGATTCGGGAGAGAATGAAACATGTTTCTCTTCCCCTTTCATTCGCAAAGCGAAGAAAGCGGGCTTTGCCCCAGCTACCGCTATCCTGGGTAACCCAAGATAATAGCTACCAAAAGGGCGGCCGAAGGTCGCAGCCCCTCTTTCTACCTCTGCATAAGAAAAGGCAGAGAAGAAACCCGAAGGAGCGAAGCTCTTCGCTTTTCTGGGCAGAGAAGAGAACGAAAATAAGAGGCCAATGATGGCCGTAGGTTCGAAGAGATTACGCGGAGCGAACACGTTTTCTTCTCTCGTGTTGCAAGTCCTCTGGCCAAGGAGCGATGCAAAGAAAGTGGGTAAGGAGCGGCGCATCTCTGAGCCCGCGACTACGTCAATAGAGAGCATAGGGTCTACGGTGTTTCTTCGTGTAGATAGTGGAGCATATTTTCGACCAAGGAAACGAAAGTTTTCATTGATTCGACCCACAATAAAAAGCTTCTTGGCGTTTTCCTCTCCTCGATTTTTCGCTTTATTATGAAGCGCAAAGCGTTTTCCGGGGCGTAGCACCCCTTCGATCCAACGTACTAAAGCAATCCAGGAAGAACGATTTGGGTCATATTCGATTCTTTCTACAATGCCCATAGACGAAGTGTTTCGTTTAAAATCAATTTCTCGCTGCAATCGCTTCGATCCACCTCCTCGATGAAAAACCGTAATACGTCCTGATGAATTTCTCCCGGCAGACCTCTTTTTAAAACTAAAAGTTGATTGTTTCAGTGCTTTTCCCTTCCAGCCACTATTTATCATTGTGTATTTGCCTTTTTCTTTCATTTGAAACATCAATGACATCGAAAAACCGAATGTACCGTAGGTACACCTCTTCGACTGTCAGCGTCATCAATCATCGTATATAATTGATCACTTCGCGGCGCTTAGCCGCCATAAGTTCGTTCGGGCTAAGCGCCGCCCCATGATAAGCATAGCTGATGCTCTGAAGTGGGCCTAAAGTTAATTAGGTATTCTTAAATTCCTTAAAAGAATTTACCACTTCCGAGCTTCTATAATTTTTCAAGCTTCAGTTAAGTACACAAACTCACTGACCAGCTGGGCAGGCCGATCCCGTTGAGTTTTCGTATATTTAAATCTGGGCATATATTCGCTGCAGAGTTAAGAACGAACTTCGTTTTGCGCCGTGTTGTTAACCGAGCTAACCTAAGTCTTATGTGTCTCCTAAATAAATAGAAGCCCCCGCTGTTGCAACGAGGCGTCGTTGCCAAACCAGAGATCCAACTATGAACCCGCAGCGCGAAATGCAGGTTCAGGCATAATAAGGAGACAAATAATCGTAGGTCAAACATTTGGTGAAATGGTCCGAATAAGTAATCTCTGTAGTAGTTCCATGAACAATCCTTTCTGGAATTGAATTTGTTTTCCAATGAAAATGCCAGGTGCGAACCAACATCCATAATAGAAAGATCAATATAATAATAGAAAGATCAATATAATAATTGGGGGATAAAAAAATATCATTATGCCATGAAGCCAAATAAAAGTGGAAAAAGCCCGAGAGGAAGCTAAAAGATACGTGACCCCCGGGATGATGAACAAAATACAACCGGCCCTTGGCCCTAATTGTACCACAAATGTATGATGTCCTTCGTAAGTGAATTTATGTATAACATCACGCCACCCTATAGGGGTCAGTCCATCCACGTCTGAATGGCTGTCCCCAAAACTAGACGTAATATTTTTCCTTCTATGGCTTGCATCTCCGATCTTCATTATGTTCCCTGGTAGGTTTGAATTCTTCAGCAGAGACTAAGATAGGATGCGGTCAGACCAGTCAACCTTGCTGGCTGCGCGGCTTGCTCCGCTGGGACGAGCTGAAGCATCGCCATCCGAGATCTTGGGTCTCGCGCAGTACGATCGTGAGCTAGGTCCCAAAGCCAGGTAGAATGAGTGTTTCCGCCCGAAGCGCTACTACGGACCCTCGGAATGCCATTACCGTGGTAATGCATTATTTCCCCGACTCCCCCTCCTTTCTTCGCCATCTTCGAAGGAGGCTCGAAGGGTGAGGTCCTAGCGCATTCGGCTGGTTGCCCTAGGCCGGTCTCCTCGTTTACCACGATTTGTCGTCAGGTGCTGTGCACACACCATGTATTGTGCCCAACTTTGGCCCTGGCTTGGCTTGCTCGTCGTGTCCCTGCCACTATATTCTGCTTGGGACAGGAGGGCCTATCTGCGTCAGGAAATGCGTATTACGTGCGTTATCCTAACCGTACCTTCTGCTCCCTCGAGGCTAGTGGGGGCATTCTGCCTCGATTTACACCTGCTGCTGCCGGGGGTGCACCCTGGTTGAGCGCGTGACCTAGCCTGAGATGTCACTTACACTCCTCGTCGGAGTAAGTGTCTTCGGGCGCACCGTGGTATATAAGATCATTATTCCCGAGCCTGAACTAGGAGGGCCGAAGGTCCATCCCGGCAAGGAGTGCATGTACATAACGCCACCTATGGTGCTTGCCAAAAATCCCAGTAACCTAGAAATAGGTCATGGACTTGGATCTACTGAATGATAAGGATGCTTCTTTTGAGACACATTCGTAATTGGTCCTTCGTTTGCTTTTTTAAACTGAGATACATTCGTAATTGGTCCCTCGTTTTGCTTTTCAGTTTAAATTGATGGGATACCCAAGAAAGAAACATAGTTTTTTTCTGTTGAATTCGAGTTTTAAAAAGTGGCTGGTTTCCACTTTCCCTGGGCTGCCAACCCAGAGGGTTTTACATTTATTATTCACCCGAAGTTAAGTGGGGCCGCCTTCTTAAGTGGTTAAGTGGGGCCTTCTTAAGTGGTTGGAAAGGCCACCACAGTGAGGACTCCTTAGTCGTCCTCCCTTCTAATCGGCAGCATAAGTGCAATGATCTCATACGGAAGCTAAGCACACTGCATCACGTTCGTTTATGCGGCCACTATTCAACTATGATCCAAGATTAAGTATGTTCGAAGCTGGCGCATAAACCAAACAAGAGCTAATTTAACCACGGTATTTTGCACAATCCGCCAAACAGAGAGCGCGATCCTCTCTCTCCACATGCAATGCAATATCACATCGTAGATTTGCTAGCTAGCATCCTTGATTTGCTTATACGTAGTCTTGCGGCCTTGAAAAGAATAATAAACACAGTGTGATTTTGTACTTTTGTCAAAAATAAGGAGTTCCAAAAACGCAAAGCGTTTTACGTTCGCAGAAGGTCGAGTGCCAAGAAAACGCTTGGCGTTTTCCCGGCCCTGAAAAGCAATTTTATTTTAAGGTTTGCCGCCTACTTTATCCAAACGGGTTTGATAATAAGAGATAATTTTCAATTGAACTCCAAGTAGATCATATTGGGATGGGTAGGCTATTTTCAGCTTTAACCTCCCTAAGAACCACACGTGCAAGTTTCCCCGCATACGGCTCAAGTGGCGAGGAAGAAGGCCCAGGCAACCAGTGTTGCCCAGGCTCCAGCGGTTATGCTATTACTAGAGTGTTCTGCCACACTGTGAGTTGCGTTGCGTATGTCGCGACTTTGCGATTGACCAATATCCACCCGCACACTGCTTGCGGTATTGACCGCTGCTTTCGCGTGGTCAATTAAATTGAGTAGCCTGGTAATAGTGTTTCGTCACTCAAGATTCGAGTCAGCACTTGGCGAATTGTCGCCTATCTCACCTGCTGAACCAGGTTGAGCCTTCGCTTTTTGGATCGTCTTCTGCCCACTGGGCACTATTTGATCTCACGACCAAACCTCCCGAGGCCGGGGAGCCCTTTGGGTTTACCTTGTTGACAGGTTTGACTCTCTGGCAAGATTTGGCGATCTTGTGCTATACTCCGGTGATATTTGCCGATCGAGGCACGCAAACTCCCATCGTGTCCCAAATCACATTGCTTCGTTGGCTCATTTTTCGTCCCTATCGGCCCTACTCAATAGGCTCTCTGACGCGGTTTTACGAAGCGTCGTCGCACAGTTCACTTACGTTGATCAATAGTCTTGCCACTCCTACTAGCAAGTGTATATGCTGTATCATACATTTATGTAATTGTTTCCCACGCTTCATACCCTTCCGTTGCCAGGAAGGCATGGTGGAGTAGGAGTATCCCGTCGGCTGGGATGGCGATATAACTCAAGGGCTATACGCATTGTCTTATGTCCTTCGAGTCGCACGGAGTTTTAACCAATGTAACTTTTCGCGCAATTTAGGCGTTTCCGTTTCTATGACCAGCAATTCTTTATGTATCCTCATTTCAAATTGTTCTCTAGACTTTTTATCAATATGAGGTGATCGTAACACTGTATATAAGATTTGTTTTTGAGGCAATCCAATCTTGCGTGTGTTATGCAGATGCCCCAGCCTTTTATTTTCAAAAGATTTAATCACAATGCAGATTTTGGCAGTCATTCAAAAAAGGGGTTTTCTGAGTTTATTATGCCATTACTACGTAATGGCATAATTCTGATGGTATAGGTCGCGGGCGCTTCTATCGTTCTACTCTGCCCAATCATTTGCTATGCAGGGGGAGGGTGGAGGGAAGGTAAAGCAGAAAGGAGAACGCGAAAGAAAAAAAAGGAGATTTTTTCTTCGCCAAGATTTTTATCTCTCCGTACCGAAAGGGTGTGAAGCAAGAAAGCTTACGCTTTATCATGCGCTTTATCAGCGCCCTGGAAAGCGTAAGCTGCAAAGGGAGAGGGGGACGAAGCTCACCCTCGTTTGAAAGCGGCGAGCAAAGTGCGTAGCTCCGGAAAGTAAAAGCCTTTATTCTTCACGAACACTGGTCAAAAGTAACTGGATGCCTGCGGCGGTGTTGTACACGTTCACTTGCATCACATACACGAGTGCTCTCCGAACCATTCGGTCACCCTTCACACGGCTCTCCAACTTTAGTTACCTTATTAATTAGGTTTTGCATCCCCAGGCCAAGGGCGGAGCAGCGTCACCTTGGTTTAGTTTTCGCCTCTAGAAGTACTTCCATTCATGAGCTTCTGGCATCGGGACTAAATTTTTCGTTCGTAAAGCCAACGAAGCGGAAGTGGGGCGGCCCACTTTCCAAATGTTAGGGCGGAGCCCCCTCCCCAAATAAGCAAAAAAAAACGCCGCCAACAGTTATCTCGCCAGTATTGCTCTGCAAGAAAAGCCACCTTCCACGGAGGAAACTGGATTTATGTCTTAAGAATAAAGCGCCTTTCTTCTTACCTGGTTTATGTGCCAGCGAACACATAGGCGACGATCCGGGTGTGGAGTTGACTGGCCATTTATCCAGAATAGGGTTATGTTCTAGCCTTCTCCGCACTGCTCAAGTGTGCGACGTCAGTCTGCCCAGAGGCCTTCCCACTAATTGTTAATAGATGCACTCTCCGTTTACACGGTTCCCGAAGCGAAGGGTAGGCACAGGTACTACGAGCCCTCTGTTCCACACATCTATCCGGAAGGAAGTATAGTAGTTCACCGGTTCCACCAAATGCTCCTCTCTATTTTTTTGAAGCCTATTCGCCGGATTTATATTCTTTCTTGGACGCGCCCTTCTCTTCTTCTCTTTTATCGGAAAACACAATACCTTTTTAAGAAGTAAGGGCAAGTACTTCACTGCCGCCCTCGAGTCATATCCTATTATCACCCCCGCATTTTCACCTTGGTATATTACTTTATCTATTTACCTTTTTGGTTCCTCTAAGAGGCAGGGGCTTTATTATACCCTCCAGTATCGCCACGTATTCACTTCCATGCAATAGCTCCAATAAGCACTTACATTCCTTATATAAGGTACCAGCCAAGCGATCTGCTTTTATCCCCCAGCTATTTGGCTAGTGAAGACTACTACCTTCACCCTACTATTGAAAGCCTCCTCTTCCGGACCTTCCCCCCCCCATGGAGGTGAAGTCTTGCTTAGCATCATTATAGGTACATTCTTTTCCTTTACAAAAGGGCGATCATACTTACGATCCAGAGTTCCTGCCCGTCTAATAACATATTCAACGTATGTACATCTATCGGAAACCCCCTTAACTCATCTATAACCCACAAAACCTTATTATTGTCCGCATAACTAAAATCACCTCTTCGTCTAGTGACGAAGTAGACATCTAAGAATTACTTTAGACACTGTACAAGATTAGTCTTGTGTGTACTCGGTTTCCCTATTATCAGTAGCTGTGGCTGTTTCAAATGACGGGACTTACACAGGTTGTACACCAGCCATTCTATAGCAGGCCATTTCTATTTTAGTTCCTCCTTACTATAGGCGGCTAGCCCCTTATTCTCATTCACAAAGGCCGAGAGTAGAGTAAATAAATGCTCTTTCTCTGCCATCAGAGCTATCACATCCGCAAATACGTTACGTACAGACTGGTAGGAAGTCAAACACTTACGACTTAGGTATTCATCAGATAAGACTTCCTCCCATGTCGCCTCCGAACGAAGCAGTTTCATTAAATCAGGGCCCCGTGATTTACTCGATGATGCCTGTGCTCGAGCAATCACTTCATCCAAGCTTTCACCCCAGCACAGGAGTTTTTTTTATCCTTCAGTAAGTACTTACATATGCTATTCCAACCCTTATGAAAACTCACGTTGCACTGCCTTCCTTCAAACTATGGAAATGCCTCGCGTATCTTGTTGCCGTGTTCTTGCTAGCATCATTTTTTTTATTCCAATGTGATAATGATAACCCCCTTTACTATACTCTTCCTTAGTTACCACAATACTGATACAATCAAACAGTTTCTTAATATCTCCATAACAACCTCTGCTGAACCCCACGCTTCTCAGCATGCGACAGGGTTGGTTACAGCAGAGGTATTTTATAATATATTGTTAACCATAATTTCTTTTCTTTTCTTTTTTTTCTCTACATGACAAGTTTCTGTTTTTCGAGTAAGTTTATCGGTCTGCCAAACATTTTCTGAAATTCGACGACAAATTTTCAATTTTGATGTGGTCATAGTTGAATGATTTTGTTTTTCTAGCCATTGCGGATAACGGGAATCGAACCCATATCCTCTGCTTGGAAGGCAGATAATTTACCCTTAATATATATCCGCCTTGAAAGAGAAGAAGTATTGGAAAGAAAGATATTCTTCGGTTTCCGTTCTCATTCGCAAAAGCTTACCGTCATGAATTATCTGCGCTGATTTCTGGTCAAAGCCCGCTTAACTCGCAGCGCATAATAGGGAGCTGATCGGAGCTGATATGGCGAAGCTCGTTGAACACAGCGATTAGATACTGGAAGTTGGCTAAACGAGTAGCGCATGGTAGATGCTACGTTGGCTGCCTCAGGTAGTAAAGTGCCCTTACTTGTAGTTGTGGCGAAGTGGCCCTCGGGTAAAGGGGTTAAAACATATCTCTCTTCCACTTTCGTTTGGCCTTTTTAAGATCCCCCAATATAGTCGTTCCTAGTTCTATTTATTAGTAACTCCTCGTTCTTTGGCCTTTCTTACTTTAGCAGGTTTGGGTTTAATCAAATCCGTTGAAGCAGCGTGTGCTTTATTATGAGTTTAGCTACCTTTCAATTCGTTTTTATTAAAAGCTGCCTGTCGACTCACTCGTTGTTCCATGATTTGACTATGAATCAGTGTTTCCATTTCATTTTTTTATTCAAGACCCCCCAAAATAAATAATTTAGAGGCACCTGTTTGACATAGATGTAATAAAATTGTCTCCGTATTAACTACTTTGTGTTTTTCTACAAAATACAAGATAGTACACATGAAGAGGAAGTAAGGATATGGCCACATTGGCGGCAAAGTATAACGTCCGCGGATAAAGTATAGAATAGGTAGAGCTAAGAACAAGTACAAGTTCAATTGGCTTATTTCTTTTTTTTACGAAATCTGCTTTTTTGTCAACAAAAAAAAGGTCCTGTCCGTTCTTAGCGAAGGAACTAGCATTACCACCCCCCCCTCAGGTCGAAGCAGTCCGCCTTCGATTCGTTTTATGGGCTGCCCATTTGCCTACCGCTGTCAACATTATTCCGGAACCTCACCTTGGCAATGATGTTGTTTGTCGACCTAACCCTGTTGGTTGAGATGTTCCCACTTACCTGAGGTACCACCAAAAACATACCCTCATTCCATTCCCAGACCTTCAAACCATTGACAGAGTGGTTATTCAATTTGGGGGTTTAACTTGATGAAGAAAGGAAGGATGGGCTTTTAATGGTGAAGTCCTGCTGAATTAGGCAGAGTTAAAATAAAAAAGAGTAGAACTCGAGGGTGAGTTAAATTACTCACGTGAAGAGCGGGGAAACGAAGCTTACTCATCAGGGGTAGAGTGGCCGAATGGTTAAAAAAGCGACGGACTGGCTGAAGGGGTTTTACGTAGGTTCGAATCCTGCCTTTCCCAAAGCCGAAGTCTACTTCATATTCGAAAAATAGAAGCCAAACACCCGTTTTTGTGCTTAACCTTTCATGCCATTAATAAATTCCACTGCAATAGTCCCGCGAATTCTAAAAGTAATAACCAGAATGGCCAGCCCAATAGCGGATTCTGCAGCTGCCACCGTTAACACAAATAGAGCAAATAATTGACCCATCGTATCATCCAAATAAACAGAAAAGACCGAAAAGTTCAAATTGACAGCCAGTAACATTAACTCAATCGGCATTAACAAAATAAGAATGTTTTTTCTATTTAAAAAAATTCCCCAAATACCTAAGAGAAAAAGTATCATAGAAAATGTTAAATATTTGACTAGATCCATAATAATAAGAGTACCCTTTTTTCTTCTTTTTTATTTCTTGGTTTCGAGGCATTGCCTATCCTGAGGAGTGGGCGGAAGTCGGATTAAGGTCCAGGGCCAACAAGCAGCGCCCAAATCAATGGTTGGTTTTACCAACCATTGAACTTTCAAATTCTTGAGTTATTGAAAAAAATAACTTAGAAAAGATATGAAAGTTCATCCGGGAAGTGAGGTATTTCGCCCGTACCCGTAGCTTCGCTTTAATTTTGAGGCTCAGGATTTTCTATATTTGCAGATGTAACTTCAGACATCTCATCCATAGAGTCGGATCTTGTGCTACTGCCTGATCTTTGTTCTAAGGCGGAGTCCACAGAGTGGGTTCCAGTGCTTTCGCAATCTGGATTCTGAGCTTCGCCTGGTATTTGTGGAGCTTATTTTCCTTCTGCCTCTGGCGGTCGTGGCGGTCCTGCTGTTTCAAAGCTTTCTTTTGGAAGGCGCTAAAAACTCCCCGGATCTGGACCTTAATCAAAGCCCTCTTAATAAGCAAGCATCGGCGGCTACTCAAGCACTCTCCTTAGGCTGCTGCTGCTCCTCAGGATTATGCGTGTTAGCCACTGACTGCTGAGGGACCTGGAACCTGCTGCTGAGGAGCCTTTTCTGAAAGGACCTCCATAAAAATGATGAGTATGCTTATGAATTGGAATCATAACGAGGACGTTTTCGCTCTTCCTTATCCTCAAGAAGAGCCTTATTCTTCCGTTTCCTCTTGTCCTCTTTTTTTATTTTCGGGTCTTGTTAAAATGAGGAAGAAAAGAGATAGAAAGGGAAGAAGCTCATGCCTTGCTAGAAAGAGAGTAGTAAAAAAGCAGCAGCACAGAATCCTCCTTTAAGAAGCCAATGCCTTAATAAGGGGTCTCTCTGAGCTTTCGTTGCTTTTCACCCTTTTGTTTTTCTTCCGGGAGCGCGTTTCTATTGCGTTTATATATATATATATATATATTTCCGGCCGTCTGGCCCCACAGCACCATACATGACAGTCGCCCGCCATTTAGGCTCCCCTTTATCAAACAGTATTCTGTCGGCTCTTTCTTAGAGTACTAGGACAGCTTGTGAGCTCGTCCCGCGTTATCTTTTCCTGAGGAGTCAAGGTAGCTTCAATGACGAGTCATCGCCGAACCGCCGCCGATTGGGAAAGACGCGCCTACTTTTACTTCATGGCACCATCATAACTCTAAGATGGTCTTGAATTCGTTTGAGAAACAAAGAACACAAAAACATATTTGATGATTATTGAAAAAAATACTCTGACAAGAATCAAGATCCGATTTCGTGTTACTTCATGGTGAACATGATCTGCCAGAATCTCTTCGATTCCCACATTAGTATGCCAGAATAACAAAATATTTAGCATAATCAAAGTGGAAACATTTGCTATAAAAATGGTTGGGATTAAAAAAACAGCGGTAATTCTTTGAAGAAGCCAATGCCTTAAGGTTTCTCTATGAGTTTTCGTTGCTTTTCACCTTTTTGTTTTTCTTTTCGAGAGCGCGTTTCTATTTCTGGCTGTCTGGCCCCTACAGAACCGTACATGACAGTCGCCCGTCATCATAAGTAACCTCCCCCCGGCAAATCAAACAGTATCCTGTCGGCTCTTTCTTAGAGTACTAGGACAGCTGGTTCGTCCCGTGTTGACCTAGAAAAAAAAGATAAGGTAGACTTTAAAATGGGAAGAGTTAACGCCGAACCGGTCAAGAACGACCGCGTTGTAGTAGCGACTCCAAACTCGGTTCAACCGGGAACGGTCCATCTTCGTCGGCATTGATTGGGTTATGGAGGGTGCGGCGTGCTCTCTCTGTCCCGACGTCCCTTTTTTTTCGAGTTGTCCTTCCTCCCAAAGCGCATGTGGCGGAAATTGACACTCGGCGCAAATTGCGGCGCCACGACTACAGACAGGCGGCTGGAAGCATCGAAGTTCGTTATCCCACTATGACGGGTAGTTGTAATTTCGTTTTCTCTAAGGCTCACCATATATAGGACTATATATGTTAATTCGAAAAATAAAACCATGGAAAAGATAAAACAACCCTCCCAACCTTTGATATTCCACTCCAATACTTAGTCAAGGTTACTTTAGACAATAGTATATTATCCTTCAATGATTCCATAAAAGGGAACTCGTTGGAATATTTCAGCCAAAAGTTGGGAAGAGTAGACCAGACTCTTTCATTATTTAAACGTAGTGTTTTTTCTCTAGCGGTTTCTATATATAGGCGTCGATTTTACTCCATAAGTACATCAGCTGTCCCTAGAGTAGGGCTGCTTCGGCACACGTTGGCTGCTTGCTGCTTTAGCCAATTCTTTATCTTCCACATGATCCTCAATATAATAGCCCTGACCTAACAAATTATCCATCCAAGTTCTTCTTCACGAAACGCCGCGTAGCTAGTCCGCCTTTTATTTTTTGGCGGTGTTGGTAGAAAGGGAAGAAATTGGCTAAAATTCCCAAACATATTACTGTGGACAACTCCCAGGCAGTAAGTAAAAATAGGATCCAATACGCGGGATCTCAGAAATATTGTAAATGAAAATATAGTAGTGCGTACGAAGAACGCCCTATTTTGTGTATACCTTTTTAGTATACTACTTTAAAATTGTCTTCAAATAAATAAAAGAAGTGTCGTTGTATAAAAAAAACCTCCAATGCAAACTGTCGAAGAGTTAATAGCGGCCTTTTTTTTTGTAATCTCAACTTATTTTTCTTCAGCGAAGGAGCTAGCTTAACTCCGCCACAGGTCGAAGCATCCCGTTTCGATTCGTTCTATTGGTTGCCCAAGAAACAACAACATTTGCCTTCCGCTGTCACATTCCAGAACTTAATCTTGGCAATGGTGTTTGTCGACCTAACCTTGAGATCTTCCCACTTACCTGAAAAGTACCACCAAAAACATACCCTCATTCCATTCCCAAACCTTCAAACCATTAACAGAGTGGAGATTCAATTTGGGGGTTTAACCTGAGGGGGGGGGGAGATAGGACAACCAACGTTTGAAGGATGAAGCCCTGAACTGGAGAAGTTTCCCGGACTCTTACTTGATGGGAAGAGCAAAAGCCAAGAGAGGCCTTAGCGCTTCCACGGCCGCGTCCTTTCCCCTCCGAGGCATAAGAAATTAGCTTTCTTCGTTCAACGCAGAGACTTATGTGCTTGCTCGGCGAGTTGGCTCGCTCCCCTGCGCTTACGATAAATAAAATCGGATCATATTCGAGACAAATAAAAAAGCTGGTAGGGTAGGCCAAATGGAAAGACGAGCGCTTCGCGAAGAAATAATTTTCGCTTGGTTGCCCGCCCATGGCCTCCCTCCAAACCGTACGTGCAAGATTTCCTTGCATACAGCTTTCCACAAACGTTCGTTCGCTCATGAGATGTTTAAATAAGAGAATAGTTGTGATAAATAAGAGTGGGAGACACCAAAATTGTGTTGTTGAACATCTCTGTTTAACGGCTGCCCCTATGTGTCGAGGTTGTCTTCTGTATCGGATTCTTCACTCGAGACGTGTCTAATAAATAAATGTGCTTCTACCCTTATTATATCCATCATATTGACCACGGTGTGTCTTGTAGTAGCACTCCCGACGACAGACCGGGATCTTTTTTTTCTTAAGTTGGACCATGATTTTTGTGAAACCTTTGGCATTTATCGTCTTAGGTGTTTTACATAATGCACCTGCGGTCTTATCATCTTGGGAGTTGCAGATGCAGAAATCTCTTACCGTGGACCAATCTTAAAACTCAGGAAGGGATCAGGAGCTTCCTGGTTTCGATTGATCAGTGTGAAGCTGGAAGCCGGATTTTTCATTCTTGCATGCGTTCCTCGGTAAAGTGAAGTTGTCTAATTTATGGGACCCCTTTATCTATCTGGGCTTTTTTTTGTTGCCAAGTTATAGCAAAAGATATTCAACAAGGTCTGCGCCAGGCTTATTTGTTGTTTTTGTCGCCATGCCGCTTCTCCTGAGGATATTTGCAATCTGCCTCAGGTTGTGGTAATTGTCAGCGAGCAAATGTTGTAGTAGCCCGTGAGCGCTTTATTCTTTATAAGGTATCTTTTTTTTCTTCGTGTTCCAAAAACATCCACTCTTATTAATAATGGGCTTTGGCTCCCGGGAGCACGCGCAGGCGCGCTCTTATTCTTCGTGAGATGGAAACGTTTAGGTGTAACTTGACGGACCGGACTTTCGCCCTTCATCTTCCAGCGGACGTGGAATCGTCTGGATGTAGGTTCCGATAAATAGCGCGGGTTTGCTGCTCGAATGAGTAATTTTAGTATTTTTTTTTTAGAGGTCCTGTTCGAGTTTAGATTTAAGTAACTTGGAAATCTTGTAATTTATACGCAGCGTCACTTGTGTTTAGGGCTCCCTGCTGCGATCCAGTCGTCCGCGTCTCGAAGGAAGGTAGTGCATTCCGAGAGTTAGTTATCTGGATTGTTGATGGAAGTGACATTATAATCCTTTTGGCTCTTCTAAGCAGTGCTGCTTATCGCGAGGACAGGTAGGGACGCAATGTAGACTTATCCGCGTGATATTCCTTGACAGCTGCTCGCACGTACGCAGGGTTCCTTTTGCAGAGTGTACCTGAGGAGTTTTCTTCGGTTTCGAGTTATTCACACAATGGGTCGAGCGGTTGCAGGTAGATATTCGAGAGCAGGGTATAAAGTACTCCACTTTAGGGCACTTCAGTGGTTGGGAAGTTGGCTTCCCCATTATCTCGGGCGTAGCCTGCTGAACTAGTTCCCAGTAAAGATCCAGAAGCCTAGTGTACAAAACTATGTCTTTTTGCGGAAGTTCGGCTAAAGCAGAATGGTAAATGTTGTCAAATTGCTTGCCCATGCGCGTAGAAGCCCAGGTAACTCATGCTATAAAATAAGAGGTCCGCCTAATGAGTAGGCTGTGTGAGGAGACCCTAAGGTCTACTGAAGCCGTGACTAGTGGGTTGTTGTAAGAGGGGGTTGGGGGGGGGTTATAGATTTATTCCCACCACCTTCCGGACCACTTCGTCTATGGGATAGGATATCCAGGCTTTTTTTCCCGTTTGGTTTGGGGATGACCGCAGCAATGGTTTGGATTGAAAGGTATCGTCTTTCAACCTGGATTTCTTTCGTCTTATTCACATGTTTGAGCGAAAAAAAAACAACCCAGGCCCCGAGCGGTGGGGGTTCGAATCGGTACCTGGCGTCATCCCTGGTTTTGATTTCAATTGCCCGGCTCCTTGTGGAAAAGTTTTTGGTAAATATTACTCAGAAGGTGCTAATGTTAGGGCAAACGGATAAATAGCTTCCGTTCAGAAGAAGAAAATGTGGCAGATAGTTATGCAAAAAAAAGGCCAATTTGTTCATAATTTCTGTTTTTTCTTCAGATGATTTCTTTTCAATTTATGATTGTATTCAGTTTCTCGATATAACTTGGTATGGAGAGTTGGCCAAACATCTGGGGCCAACTGCTTACTCTTACTCACCTCTTTCCTCTTATTTGATAATTTTTCTTTGCACTTTGAGCTTTTCCTGGCGGCGGGCGGCGGGGCGGTCTGTCTCATGCAAGCCGCCCGTCGTCCTTGGAAAGTAACGTTGCTTGTCCCCCTTCATATTTGCTAATAAAACAGGGCCTCCGTTTCCTTAGCTGTCACCAGCCCTAGGCAATCCCGCGTTTTGTGTTTGTGTGTCGAAAGGTTCATTAGGTCTACAAGTCGTTGCCCACATTTTGTGGTTGCTGTCCAACAGTATGTTACACATCTTTCCACTGAACCTCTGCACAAGGTGTGTGCTGTTAGAAGGCCGCTCTTTCCGCTCCGGCATATGGAATCCCCGATATCTGGCTTAAGACAATTCCACGGGTGGCACTACTTTGCACCCCTCCCGATCGAATGAATTAAGAGTCTTTGGGCAATGTAAAAATGGTTCGGGGTTTTTTCGTGTCTTACCTAAGAGTCGGGGGTCGTCCGGGCTGTTTCGCCCCAGTTGACTTTAAAAACGAGGCCATAGAACCATCTAGCTCGGGGAGCGCCCAAGGTTTAGCGGTTTCACACAGTGCTCCCCTTTTCCCAGCATGCTACAATACCTAGGGGGTTTCCCCTTTGATAGCCGGATGCTTTACCTGCATTGCATATGAAGCAGGGCGAGAGTAAGAGCAAGCAGCCGTCTCCGTCCGCTGCCCTTCTCACAGAACTGTACGTGAACGTTACCGCTCATACGGCTCCCAACCCCAGGTCTAGTCGAGTAGTTTTTTTGTTCGGCTTTCCATTTCCACTCGCTTGACAAGGTGTACTCCTCCCGAAAGAGATCTGTGTGAGAGGCCCTCATCTGCCAAATGTTCACTCCACTTATGAGACCCTCCATCCGTATAATTGAGAGGAGTGGTCCCCTTTCGAGCTTCGCTGGCGCCACCCCGTGGGGCAGCCCTGGTGATGGTTCCTGATTGTCCGATAAATCTTTCTTCGAACCTTGCTTTGACCGGTCTGCGACTCGGCGTAGATGTGCAAAACCCCGATTCTGTGGGACTGTCTTTCGGGCCCGTAACCCAGCCGTACTCGTCACAGATCGGATGCACCACTCTCTGGATAGCATTACGGTCTCCATACCCCTACAAAATGAGGTTCAAAGAAAGCTTTCCAGCCTCTAGGTCCGAAATGGAAAAATAACGTTTTCCGTCCGAAAGAGCTTACCAGGGAAGGGCGGCCGAAGGCCGACTCCCCTGTTTCGTGCGGAATTAGCCCCCAAGGTCCCGGGGCATTGGCTTCCACCAACAGTGAATTATTCAGGGTCACATCCCGCGCTTACGAGTTGTAATGGGCACACTATACGAGGACGCGGCGCACCACAAAATAACATAATAATTCCGGAAGTATACACTCTGGATAATTCTAGGAAAAGACCCCAATCCCACCACAAATGACGAACTCCATTACTCGGATGATAGCACAACGCTAACAAAGTTAAATTGACGAGAAGAATAATAAACCAATGAAAATAGAAAGTAGGGAAAAAGACAAAGGTATGGGAATAATAAAAAGTCAGGCTGAGATCACCTATTCCAAAAAAAAGAATACTAAACAAAACCATAGTGGCTAAGAAAGCCCCAGATATTCTATGGAAAATAGGAAACGTCGAAGTAAGCTGTGGCTTATAAATGGTAAGATGAGGTGATAAGGGTCGATTGATTTTCATGTTTCTAGTTGACTTCTTTTACTCAAGGTGACGGGATTTGAACAAACCTCTGCGCCCAAAGCAGATGCGCTACCAAATTGCGCTACACCTTGGCTTATTCTTCCCCCAAGAATATTATTCTATTAATGCTGGCAGATGTGATCGATCAACATGAAGAAAAAAAGGGCTAGGAACTGGAAAAAAAAGCAGTGTTTCAGCATACGTTCGCAAGGAAAGGCCATAATAATAGGGGGCCAGGTCATTGTCCGCACCGCAATTTAATCTAGCCATGCCATTACTATGTAATTACATTAGCCATGCCATTACAATGTAATAAAGGCTTGGCTAATGTAAAGGCATGGCCGGAAATATCACTCATCGTAATAGATGATGAAACCTCCAGTTATGCTTTAAACTAGGGAATTCCATGATGAATAGCTCGTTTCCGTGCCTAGCAGCCATGAATCATCTGAGAAAGTAAATAGGAAGAAATTAACATAGATAAATGATCATTTTCTAAGACGACTCCTCGAATTAATTATCGTGATGGATCAGCATATATAACTATAACGTAATACAATGCTAAAATTTTGAGGTTTTCCCATACATATCAGCCCATTCATCGCTGGGAATTATACTTTGCCCGCCATTCTTATGAGCCTCATTTATACGAAATAGTTCATCAGTAGGTTCAATTCATACTGTATCAAATGGTCATTGTTTGACAGAAACAAAAAAAAGTAAATGGTTATGCTAGGAAGTAGTTTAAAATGCAAATTGTTCTTCTTATATACCACTTTTATCATTATATACCACTTTTGTCAAAAGCATTATGCTCTTATGATGGCTATGGGTGCTTTATTCCGGTGGTCTGCGTTATCTGTATGTACAAATTACTGATTTTACGGGGAACACCCCTTTATTTATTTATTTATTTATTTATTTATTTATTTATTTATTTATTTATTTATTTATTTATTTATTTATTTATTTATTTATTTATTTATTTATTTATTTATTTATTTATTTAGCCGCCCTCCAGGTGATCTTATTATCTTTAAGGTGGCCACTTAAATTAAACCCCTTTTTTTCTAAAATAAATTAAGTATTGTCAATTCTCTTATTCCACAAGAGATTTCCGTTTCTGTTTTTGGTAGCTGGTTTCCGAAGGTTTCTAATATTATTTCTTCATATGGTTGGTGAATTTTTTAACCTTTACCTCTCTTGTAGACTACTAACTGCAGTAGTCATGATTTATTATATGATTCTATAAGTACTAATTTATTTCCGTATTTGCTATATGAATTTTTATTATCCGAAAAAGCTAGTGGATAACTAACCACCAAGAGATTCAATCCCCAATTATTTAGCATGAACAGCCGCCTGTTTCGTCAGCAGCAGGTGGTTGAATATATCACCAACAATTATTATTGCTGGAGAAGCCGGGCAGTAAATACTGCAACGCATGGCATGGAGGGAACTTAAGGATCGAAGGATCTCACAATACGGTATATAAATAATGTTCAGCAAAAGCCCTTCCATAAGTTCGAAGAAGGACTCTGACAGATCCCAGAAAAATATTAAATAAACATTATTGCCAAAAGTTAAAATACGTGAGTCGGCAATTTGAGAGATCAAATGGGACGCAGTTAGTAGAATGATAATTAAATCCGCTAGCAAAATCACCAGGTAATCTATGCCGCCGGTTTGGTTCAAAACACCGTGGTTAGCCCTGTTCTTGGTGTAACGAGTACCATCGTCACAAATACGGAAGAGCAAAAAAAACCTGCCACATAACTACTTTTCAACCCTAATGCTGATACATATAGGGATCCTGGTACTTCTCAGGGTACTTACTAGTAAATCTCGGGATAGAGGTAGTTCCTCTTTTTTTCGCCCTGCCCCTCTTAATACATGATCTGAGGTGAAGAACTTGGAATATTAAAAATAAAAGCCCAGTGGGCAAACGCCCTGCCAAGAACATGTGGTGGTAGTCTGTAAACCGGTCTACATACTCCAACGCAACCTAGTGACTAGTCCCAGCGTGTCTTTAACTTAGTAGTATTTACTATTGGCCTATTTTATTCCCGTGCAGCACGGACACCAATAATGGTATTGGTTTTTACAGAAACGAAAAGTCAATGGTTGTGCTAGAAGGTGGTGCAGAATTAGTACGACCCGTTGGCCTACTACAAGCTTGAAAGTAATGAAGAGTGAAAAACCTCTTTTTTTTTCTTGGCCGTCACTTAGTATTCTCACTTTCGTCGGATGCGGCGGGTGTAATCCCTGCCGCGCATCCCGCCAACTCTCGATCATTACGTGAGAGTGGCAACCAAATTGTAGCAGAATGATCGCAGGAGAAAGATCGGGAGGTTCGAAGAACGTGAACGAGTTAAATTTTTGGTGCCTGATCCCTCAGGTATGATGAACCATTACTGGGAGCTAGACCACGAAAGAGGAACAACAGTGGGCATTAGCTCTATTTCCAATGCCAAGGCATTCTAGGAATACGAAAAGAAAGGTTGGCAAAGTAGTTGCTTACACTACCTCCTACGTTCGCGTTCCACCTCCCGAAAGCTCGTCTATCAGACCTTCAACATAATACAATAGGGAACGGTGTAACTACCCCAAACTCCAAACGAATGATCGTGGGGTAGGCTTTGCCAGGCCACATGTTCATTAATACAGGATTGTCCAAAACAAAGCAAATGCGCGGTTGTAATGATCGTAGTATGCCCATTTGGATACTCCTAATTTCGGAAAAAAAACTAGCAATAATTGAGTGGTGCTTTATGTTCAAAGGCCACTGCTGCGCCTTGGCCTTTGGTATCTCGGTATCTGTTCAGACTACAATCCAGGATCTCTCGGGCTTGGTGACGAAATGACCATGGTAAAAAGGCGGGCAGCACTCACTCCGCGCTAGGCTGGGGGGGGCCAGCAGCTTGAGAGCTGTGCTGCAGCGTGTGCCAGAACAAGAGCAGGCCGCCGCAGAGTAACGAATTATCATCACCGGAGAGCCTTTGGAAGGAGATAGCGCAGCAGTGAGATGGAAGTGCACAAACCAGCCGCCGCATCCCTTCGGCCTTTGTTCTTGAGCCAACAAAAAAAAAATAATATTTTTTATCTCTTTTTTTTTCGCTAGCTTATGGTCTAATACACGCCAAATAAATTTGCCGAGCGAACCGAGTGGCGAAGAGGATAAAAGGTGGTGTTGAGGGTTGGAAGGGGCTTTCGGGTGTTTCCCTTTCCTTTGCGTTTTCCGGGTCCGTTTGGAAATGTGGCTAGCTTTTTCCTCCAAACTCGGCCCACTTGGGTAAAGACCACAAAGCAAACAAAATAATAGATAGAAGTACGCAAGTCAAGGCTAATAATAATATGTACTGGGATGTAAGACTGCGGAGGCACCCAAGTCAACGAAAGCTTAGGCTTATGAGGTTACTGGTAGGCAGTGCCGAAGGCGGCTCGGGATCACCCAAAGCTGAGAGCGCAGCAGGACACCTACACCAACCCTTCAATTGCTGCATAAATGTTACACGGCCAAAAGCAAAAATACAAACATTATGAGAAAAGCCGACGGACGACTGTCATGTACGGTTCTGTAGGGGCCAGACAGCCGGAAATATAAACGCACTCTAAAAGGTAAAAGCCATTAAATTATTCAAATTGTATAAAAACCTTCATATTGAAGGTTTGGACCCCACGTTGATGGTTTTTTAAAGATATATTTGCAAATATATCTTAGATTTCATCATGTGTTAATGAACTCGAGCTTAGGTCGAGTTACTTTTGTACTTCCATCTTATAGGACCTCCTTGATCGCAGACGAGTACCCTTGGTTTAGTTTAATATACTGGTACGTTTTGTTATTACTGAATGGCGGCACTTTTTACTCATTCTGTCGGCGGCGGCCTTCGGCCCTCCGTTCTTGGCAAGGGCTCAAACTACGATTTGGTGTAGAGATACTTGAAAAATGGGTGGTGGGTAACGCACGCACCTTTTGACTTGGTTAAACGTCATGATGTTAGCATATTTGCTTATTCCATATTTCGTTCAGTGAATAATACAGTCCATGATTATAGAGTAGAAAGCGAAGCTGATGCTAGGTTAAAAATTTAGATAAGTCAGTTGAGGTTCGAAGAATAAACGCCGGAATAATGGAAAAGAATATGGGACGAAGCTCAGAAAACTGTCGGACCATCTATTATCAAATTGAAGATGGTTTTTCGGGGCGGCGGCCGAGGTTCGAAGAAGAAAGGAAGTATCATATAGTAAATTAAAATGGTAGCGGAGCGGAGCTCTTATTCATTCCCCCCCCCCTCCAACAAACAAGGCGTTTTCTTTAAACTTGTTTCATTCCCTCCGCGCCTTTGTTTGGCCTTCCGCAACTTTGTTTGCAGAGCGAGCAAAGGGTCTTCTTCGACCCAGCTAACGCTTTTTTTTGCTGCAGCCGCCCTTTTGCTCTCTCGTGGCGGCACTCCTTCCATTGCTGTGCGAACAAAGCGGGAGAACCTCCGAAAGGTAGGCATGATCAGTCATTCATCAACTTGATTGATCTCTTGCCTCGGTTGGCTACGCCAACGCGCAGCCTGCTGCGGCCAGCATAGAGTCCGGAGTGCGGATACGACAGAAGGGCTGAGCACCCACCTCCGCTAATAGCACGCACGCTGGGGCGCGGGGTCCTGCCAAGCGAATCAAGCCGCGGGGAGCTGCTTTGCGTTTGATTACCTTCGCCCCGCAGAAAAGATTGGCACTTCCATCTCTTCCACCTTCCCGGTGGAAGCCAAGAAAGTACTTCACGGGACAATGATGACTCTCGGTGCAGGCATCCCCGCGGCGCATCATGCCCAAGAAAAAGAGATCTTTTTGCAATGGGGAAAGCCTTCTCAGAGAACAAGACGGGGTGGGAGGTAAACCATGTTTGTTTTTTGCACAGCGTTTCTTGTGTCGAAAGCGGCATTTACATAATAATATATGTATATAATCTCGCCAAAAAGCTTCTGAATACTATGCTTCGCTTCTCCATACTATGCTTTGCTTTTCCTGCGCTCTTCTCGACGAGAAAGGTTCGAATAAATTCCAGAATAAATTAAATTATGATATATGATCACATAAATTAGCAGACAAACTTGGTGTACCTTATTTTTCTTGTTCTGGGTGAGGCTTCGCGGCGCGGGAAGCCTCAGCCTTCCTCCTCTTTCAGCCTCCATCATTATTTATGCACTTCGGCGGCGCAGCAACTCAAGGCGCGAAGCAATAAATCTGGGTAATGTGCAATGAATAAGATAAAGCATCAAGCGATCAATAAAAAATGAACACCGAAATACACCACTCATGGCGTGCTTTTTGATAGTTGATGATTCGGCACATTAGGGTAATTAGCTCAGTTGGTAGAGTGCCTCGTTTACACCGAGAGAGTCAGCGGTTCAAGTCCGTTATTACCCAAGGTTTTCTATTATACGTAATGATGAATTGAACCTAGCGCATGGATAAGCATTTACTAAATCAATGGATGGTGGTACAACTTCGAAAAGAAAAATCTTTTGATTATTTTAGCTTAAAAAAAAAGGTCACAAAACACATTCTTCAATCAATGTGACCAAATAATGTTAATGCTCAATTAGGTGAGTTTGAGAAAAAAGATATAGCAAGCAAACGGGAGGTCGTTGGCATCTTCACAGTTCGAAACGAAGGACTCGGCGGCTGTGTAACAAAGCTAGCTGAAACAAGAGCAAGCGAAGCTACTGGCAAAGCTTTAGGCAAAGCTTAATCGAAGCTTTCTCGAAGCTGACTAGTCTTATTTTTTTTTCGGAAGCTCATACTTTGCTTTGAAGCTAAAGCGAAGCTTTAGCGAAGCTATAACGAAGTTTGTAATAAGCCAGTGAGGCTAAAGCTTTGTTGTAACGAAGCCTATAAGTTAGTGAAGCTAAAGCGAAGCTTTAAAGCTTTAACGAAGCTGAATAGCTAGTTTTTTTGCTGTAGCTTTGCCAGAGAAAGCTTAAGCGCGAAGCAAGCTATCTTTGCGGTTGCTTCTTTGTTGTTGCTTTGCTTTAGCAGCAGCGTTGCTTTTTTAACGAACCTGATTAGCTAAAGCTAAAGCTTCGCTCAAATGAAGCTTGAACGAAGATATTAGCAAAAAAATAATAGTTAAGCGAAGCTTAAGCTTCGCAAGCCAGTGAAGCAGCAGCATCAAAGCTTACAACAAGCCAGTAAAGCTACAGCATCGCTTAAGCTTTGCTGGCACGAAGCCTATATAAGCCGGCCGTTTAAACTTAATAATATCGCTGTAACGAATATAAGCCAGTGTTGCTTAAGCATCGCTTAAGCTTTGCTTGAACGAAGCCTCTGAATTTAAGCTTAAGCAAAATAAGCATAAGCGAAGCAGGCCTTAATAGTCACGGTGAAGTACTCAGCTGAAAAAAATATGAAATACAAAAAACTATTTCTAAGGCGGTTGAAATGCATTATTTGGCGCGAAAAAAAATTGATTATAGGAGGTTTTTTTTTGTTTGTATGCATTATTTGTGGTGTATCCTTCTTTATTTGCTTATAAACAGCTTGTATTACATCGTCAATCTGTTTTTCATGTTTCAAGGTCTATTGTATTGTTCGGTGGGTTTAACATGTTTGTGCCCAACAATAGCTCTAATTTGTTTGTTTAATTATGGGTCGAAGCTGACTAGCCATTAAAGCTTAAAAGCTAAACTTAAGCGAAATGAAAAGCAAAACCTTCTTATTATTAGGGCTATCCAAACCTCGCAAAGCAGGAATTTTAGCTACCGCCCGCCAAGCAGCAGGTCGCGCGAAGAGCTCGCCCTTGGCAGCTCCGCAATAAGCAATGGACTAAGCTGCTGTAGCATAACCAACTGTTGTAGCCATAATAGCCAGCGAAGTTACAGGCAAAGCTTGATCGGAGCTATCATAGCTAAAATTGAGCGAAGCTATCCAAGCTAAACAGCGAATCTTTAGCGAGGCAAGCCAGCGAGGTTCGAAGAAAGCCCTTTCTTTCATAAGCTAGCTGCCAGCTTTGCTGTAGCGAAGGCCTGTGAAGCTTACTAGCCCTTTCTAAGCTGCCAGCCGGCTGCTGTAGCAAAGCTGCCCGCGAAGCAACGCAAAGCTTAAAAAGAGCGAACCAAGCGAAGCTTGAGCCAAGCAATTTGCTGAGCTTGAGCAAAGCTGGCCCTGCCAAAGAACGGGTTCCGCTCTCTCACCCGATTGAGCCTTGACTACCGGACGTAGACCTGCTGCGGCTATGGGATAAGCTTTCACACTTGAGCTGAGTCAGGAAGAACTGAAGAAGCGCCATTTCCTTCTTCATACTGCGCTTGTTCACCACCAGGAGAAAAATCTATGCTACCCTCGAATTTGGAAATGAACTTACAAGGTATGACTGCGGCGCCGGCGTGTCGGCCAAGGTTCGAAGAAAGGACTGCGCGCTGGTTATTGAAGGTTCGAAGAAAGCTCTGCTGATAACATGGCACGCGTGCCGCTCTAAGCCAGAATACCAAAAGCCATAAGCTTTACGCCGGAAGCTTTCGGCACTCCGAAGGGTGCCGGCCCAAAGCTGCATGTAATAATTTGGCCCGGTTCTGCTGCATGCCGGAGCAAAATACAAACGGGAATCGGCACGCTTCAGCGTGCCGGAGCGAGAAGGGAAAGCTTCAATTTCGCCCCTCAATCTTGGTTATAAAGAAACAAGGGGAATTCTGTGTACAAAACAAAAGTAAAATTAACATGTACTTAGATTAAATAATAACATACATTTCGAAATAAATGGTATTACACGTTTATGTTTAGACTCGATGCGAAGTTTCGCCTGAAGGTAATGTATGTTTTTTCAATCAATACGTTTGGTCAAATATAATACCAGTTCATGTTCTTGCTTAGCAATTTAGTAAGGAACAATGTATTAAAATATGCAAAGAGAAAGTAATAATGGTATTGGCAGTTTGCACATTAGTTAGTTTTTACATTATGGGTATAACAAAAGTTTTTACTCCAATATGTTCGAGCGGGCTTGGATAGTTTGGTGGGCCGTGAATAACCGACCATATTGAATTGTAATTCATCCAGGGGTAAAGGTGCAAATGTATTATTACCAATAGTAGTTGTAACATCGGCTGATAAAGAAAGCTCTGGGGGTTGCACCATCATACAAGAACCCAGCGCGAACCACTATGTTGATACAGTACAAAGGTTCGAAGAAAGCCACCCAAAGTATAAACGTAATTGGAGATATAAGCGTGAAGGTGGTATTTTTAGTGTTGCAAGTGGAATTGTTGATAGATCGTTTGGTATAACGAGATAGTAAAGTAGATTGAGACCAGAGCTGGAGAAACACCCGCCCGCGGAGCCAAAAGAATAAAACCCTTTGGCACCCAAAGGCGCAGATGCGGACCCAATTAAAGAAAGTCCAAAGTGGCCCTTTTTTTTTTTTTGCAGCCAGCCGCCTTTCGGGACTGCCACGTCTGCTGCTTATGGAAAGGACACAAGCTGCCTAGGCTGCCCTAGGGGCGTTACGCGCTACTAAAAACTGCCTAACCTTTTGGGAGTAGTGGGTGGCAGCCCTGCCACAATTCGATCCGAAGGGCTACGCGCCAAATAGTTAGGGGGGGAGTAATATTACGGGGCTGCCACGGGAAGGCGGCGGCCTAGGTCCTTATTATTTATGGCGGGTTTTCGGTTATTATTTCGGGGGGTGTTTCCTGGTTATGGTGGGTGTTTTTCGGGTGTTTTTCTTGGTTTTTTCTTTTTTTTCGCAATAAGCTTGTGATTGACGCGTTTATCACGTATGTGAAGAAATTGGTTTATAACTTTTTGAGCCTTTTGTTCCTCCGTTAAGCTACTATGGTTATAATAGTGCCCCGTAGTGCAAGAAAAAAATGTCACGATGTCTCACCACAGATCTAACCCTGAGAGTTTGGGTTCGTTTTCCACGAGATCGGTAATTAGGTAAATCTTGAAGCTATGTGTAACGGAGGTGCTTGCCTGTGATTTGAAGTAACTATAGTAAATAATTGTTCAGTTGTTTGTTTAGCTTTTCTCGAGAAATAGGCTGCTTTGAAATCGAAAAATAGGATTTGAAATTGCGAGAAGAAGAAAACGCTGTTTTCCTGGTCTCTGTCAAAGAGGCTTTCACTAAGAGGTTGTTTTTGTTTTGCTGTATTGAAGTCCTGTGCTCTCTGCAGTAAAAGTGATTGTCCTCCTTTTTGCCCATATGAAAGTATGCCTCGGTTGGTAAAACCAACCAAGATCCTCGAGCCTTTCTCCTTTTTTTATTACGAGTGGTTTGTGTCTTACCTTCATGGAGTAGTTCTTCTACATACTTAACCGTGAGTTTCATTAAAAAAAAGATTTGAGCATTTCCTGTCAAATAAAGTGAAGTGAGAGCAATCCTATTTCGTGCTGCAAAGTTTCCTTAACAAAATCCATTAGTATTTGTAATTCGTAGGGGAGGGGTTAGTGATAGGCTGTTTTAAGGGTTGTTTTCAAGCAGCAAGCTTTTTTTTTCGTCTAGCAAATCTTTCCTTTCTCTCTTGTTTAGCAGCCCTTCTTGAGTGAAAAATGAAAAAAATTGAGCTAATTCTTTATTATGATCGTAATAGCTCTTTCACGCACAGCTTACTCTGAGATAAATTCTTGTTTTTTAGCTGTTCTTGTTGTGGTCGTCTCCAGTCAATAATAAAGAACTTGGGCCAGTTGTCTGCGTAATTCAAAATAACTTGTTCTTCAAAATATTTTCTTTGCAAAGACTTTGGAGTATTGCTATCACAAGTACATCGAACTTTAGGTTGTGGTACAATTTCCTCGCGGAAATTTTCGAAAAGAGCCAGGCCTGTGTTGAAAGGTGTCATTTGCATTAAGCTTGATGAGGGATTATTATCTTCTTTCTAAGCATCAATAGCATTTAAGCATCAATTACAATGTAAATAAGGTTAACAACTTCATCATTGTTTTCAAACTAAAGTTTTCCCGGCAGGCAGGGTTCGCATAAAAGGCGAGGAACGAGGCAAGATATAATATAATTTTTTTCCTTCTTTTTTTTAGCGTTTTCTTGGTTTATAGTACAGTCCGAACTTTCAGATGGTCATGGGATGTGTTGTGGACGCTTTTTAAAGGCGCCCAGCGCGCAAAGAGCAAGCTCCACTTGCATAATAGCAAGTAGAGGCCAAAGGGCTTCGCTCAAAAAAATACCATCCATACTTGATTATGCCATTACTACGTCAAGGCCCCCCCAAAGGCAAGGCCACGCACGGGTTTACTAATCCTCCTAGGCTTCTTTCTTTTCTTAGGCGCAAAGCGGGGAGCCCCCCGCAGGTGCGGGCCCGCCACTCGTGTTTTGGCTTCAGGCCACTCTCTCATTTCCGAAGGCCTCGTTCAAGCTTTCGGGGAGTTTTTACCTTCGGATCTTTTCCACTCTACGGGCTACGCCAGTAGAGTGGAAAAATCCCAATGAATAATCGTAAATAATTCATGACGTTTGGGAAAATAGCTTAGTTGGTTAGAGTGCTGGTCTGTCACGCCAGAAGTCGCGGGTTCAAATCCCGTTTTTCCCGGTTAAACTTGAATGCAATTTTATACAAGCTTAGTTTTTGGTAAAACCAGTTATGTACTGACCGCTTCTTTTTTCGTCAATTTAGTAATTACAATTGCCGAAAGAGAACCCCGGTTACTTACTGGCGTTCGCCGAAGCCAATAATAAAAAAGCTTATCTAAGCTTTTTTTTTTTCAAGCTTTACATACGAGCTCCGCTCTTACCCACTGCATCCTCCGCTCGTATGTAAAGCTAAGGGAAGCAGCTTTATTTGGCACAGTGATCCCGGAGAGGGAAGCGGCGCGTAGCGAGAAAAATCTCAATTGTGGGGACAGCTAAAGAAGCGAAGAAAGCCCATCCGTAGAGGAGGTTCTTTTTTTGATCTACACCGAAAGGTGGAAGAACTCCCCACTTGGCTGGCCGGGGTTACTTGTACTAGATCTCTCTCGAAACTAAAAGAAGAAAAGATGGAAACAATGACTTAGTACAATAAAAAAATGTGGCGGTTTTTGTCACTGTCCCAGGTTCTCAATGATGGGGATATGGTGGTGGCTACATTGGTTTTCGGCAGCTTCTCAGTTGGGGCTCTGGCTGTACGCCGTGTAACTACGAACTATAATTCGGCAAACCCCGGGGAGGAAAGCTATTAGCGAGTTATAATAAAATATATGAAATTTGCATGCACCTCGCGGCCTTTCTTCGCTATCTAAGAAAGACAAGACTAAAGTTTTGTGAAACGCGTATGGCCTGGCAAAACCCGTTGTTCTTCACGGATGGGCGGAATACTCCCTTTATCACCGTTTTATCTAAGGTTTTTGTAGATTTGCCACATTACCTCGTGAATATGGACTAGGCTTTTTGTCGTATCCGGCAGGGCGCGAAGCGTGGATATGGCAAGATAATGTTATCATTACTTTCCTGGAACCCCCGGATCTTGCGGTAATATAGCAGTTCAGTTCCCTGGTACATCCGACCATGAGAACCTAATTTCCCTCCAGGCAACCCAGGTTAAAAAAAGCATAGGCTGAGAAAAGTTGTGGTGTGGTAGGCCACTTAACCGTTACACTTAACTCGCCACGGAAGTGTGACAGCTTCCACAAGTTCTAGTAGCCAATGAGTTAAACAAAACTTATGCTGGGGGTTTACATGTTGGACAACAGCTTGAGCCATATGCGAGGATCGGAGATCGCGCGTACGGTTCTAACTAAAAGGGGGATAGCTAGGGAAGGCCTCCCCATCCCCGACAAATACAACAATATTGTCTCATGAGTTCAAATACCATTTCCTCCTCCGGGGACGTAGTTCAATCGGTAGAGCGCATGTTTTGCAAGCATGAAGCTGTCGGTTCAAATCCGATCGTCTCCAAATGAAATAGTCACGAAAGTAAACACTTGTGTTACAATCTCTAGCTCCATTTCATTCCAATCTCAGTGGTCTTATTCTGCGCCGCCCTTCGTGAGGAAGCATTATTATTTCCGCTCTCCCTGATTCAAGAATACGACTGAGACAAAGTATTGGTCTGTGCACCTCTTTTATTACTTTTTTTTATGCCTTTTCGGGTAGGGTTTAATAATAATTTTACCGCCAAATTTCAATTTGTGCAAACCATTCGATGGCTTCCTGATTCAAACATCAATCTTTCTATAGGTATAGATGGTATCCTTCCCTCCTTTGTGGTCTTGACCATGATGTTTCTCATTCTTATTTGCATTTGAGTAGGTTGGTCCAGCAGTCTCAAGAGTTATGAAGAAGAATATGCAATAGCATTTTAAATTCGTGAATCCATCATGATTGCTGTTTTTTGGCATGCAGGATTTTCACCTTTTCTTCAGGTTTTTCCTGAACTTGAAAGCCCACTGCAGCAGACTATTCATCGCGGGCAGAAACGCCACAGGACGGTATAACAGCGTATCATCGCCGCTCGGCGGCCATCAACTAAAAGCTGGAGGGCGGCGGCGCATCGGCAAGTCCTCTCCACCAAGCAATGGAAGAAGATAAAAGCCTCGTTCGTAAACGACGCTGGCAAAAAAAGCTCGTCCTTCGGACTTACACTTGATCTTCCTGGCTAGTGTTATCTTGGTGGTGTTCAGTGCAGAGGGGCGAAGCGGGATCTGTTGTGGTCTCTTCGAAGTAGGGCTATGAAGCCCCGAAAGTGCTTCCCTTTCTTATTATGATAAATAACCAAGATATTACCGAACGAGTTTCGGACTAGCAGCTTGCGCACGCGGTACATCTCAATCCGGCGGCGGTTGTCACAACCCCTGATTGCACTCCCCACAGATGATAACGCTCCTGGAAAATCGTAATGAGGCCGCCAGTGAGCCCCAGATAATAAGCTAGCTTCTTCGCATCCAACGCTTGGCGTTTTATCTTCTGAGAACGCCCAAAAGGCTCTCCAAACGCTTGGCGTTTCCCTTGACGAAAGCCGAAAGAAAACGCCGCCGGAGCTTGATGGCTCAAGGTTGTCGCAACATCTGCAGTACAGGAGACCTTTCGCAACGAGATAACCAAACAAGCAGCAGAGAAAACAAGAATTTTCTCTGAGGCCGCCTCGAACCTTGCCGCTAACGCTCGAGAGGCGGGCTACGTGGGTGAGAAGAGCCTTTATTTTTTTTCTTCGGTGAGGAGTTCCCGGAACCTTTGGAGTAGTCAACAGGCGTCTCGATCTCACTGCTTCGCCCTCCAATTCGATCAAACTTCTTCTCTTTTTATCCCGACTCCTCCTCCTAATCTTTCATTTTCTTCACTGCTGAGGGAGCATCCGATGAAGACAACCAAGCATTCAGCGACTCATCAAGCCCAGTTTTTTTCGGGCATCTTGCCTAATCGGCTTAGGCGTTTTCGGGAAAGCAGTAACTCCCCCTTCTCTCGGAGGCTTTCCCATGCTATCTTTGAGAGGTTGGCCTTTGGCCTGCTGATTTTACGATGCCAAGGGCAGACACCCTAAAGTAATTATCCTATATGACTTTAGCCAATTCATCAGCAGCTATCTCGAGACGGAGCCGTATGATGCGAGAGTACCACGTACGGTTCTCTGAGGAGGGAGTGGGTACCCTTTCCCTGACCCACCGGGGGAGATAAAGCGCCCCCTCCCTGACTATCCTATTATTAGACCAGTAATACGGGGTTCTAGACAGAGATAAATACAAGCAGCGTGTCCTCACGCTCCTCACTGCAACGACACCTCCGAGTATGAAACTCCTCCAACTGCTAGCACTTGGAGACAGAAAAGTTCATATTTATGGACGGAGAAAGATGTCAAAAGCAAAAAAAAAAGAGCGCAACAAGCGCTTCTTTGGCTACCTGGATCCTCTTTTTATTATTCCTGAGCGGCGCAGGCTTTATTTTTAAAATAAGAAGGCACAAGGCAAGTAGTGTGCCGCGTAGGTGTGCAGTTATGCTGGGGCTCTCGGGCCGCGGGCCCCAAAAATTGGAGAGAGTGCGGAAATAATAAAGGCACCCCAAAACCCGGCCCGGTGCCTCAACCTTAGTCATACGTGAAACAACCGATCCCGTTCCGACCTCGAGATGTCAAATTGTCTTACGCCATATGTACTGAAAGATTTCGGGGAACATGGTTGTCGGGCACTACCCAATTAATTATTAAGGCAGTCACTCACTGAGGTAGTTTTTTATTATTTGTTCTATACCACAGTTGAGTGGTTTTCTCTCACATTATATAGTGTTCTATTTTCTGGACTTAGTGGTTTCCTATCATATATAGTGTTCTATTTTCTGGACTTCGCACCGTTTTTTTATTCTTTAGAATACAAACAGGGGGGAACTTGGTTAGTACACAGACCTGCTTACCCTCTTTTATTCCCCTCCGTTGGGTAAGTACATCAACTAACTTACCCACCCTCCCTCGTTCCTTTTTCATCGGTAGGTGAGTGAGTACAAACTACTAACTCACTTATCTACCGATGAAAAAGGGCTCCGCATTTGGTAAGGCCTCTCCCTCAGGTAAGGTAAGAAGTACGGTGTTAATTACCTACTATCCTCAATAAACTAACCTCAATAAAAAGTAAATACAAAGATCGGCGGCTGTGTACTTTCAGAGCTATACACTAGTAATTCCTTATTTATGTTATTATGCCAACTCTGACTTATAGTTCTCTGGTTTAAAATATCAATATCCAGCAAGTAAAAAAAACAGCCTGTCAGAGCGGCCCGCTCCGAGCGAAAGGACTCCTGTACCTATTACCTCGTATTGGGGAACGAATAGTACAAGCCCTTGTTTAGCAGTTGCAAGTAAGCTTGGCCCCTTCGGTAAATCCGTTAGTCGTGTCCCATGGGGCCGAGCGATAGGAGCAGGTAAGCCTTTTTATCCGTTTTTGTTGGGGGGCTTGGGTCGGGCCCCCTCTAGACAATAATGCGGATAGTATCCAGTAATCTTATAAGCACCGCCCGCCCTCTATATCCGGCGTACGAGTCATGGTGCCGTCGCAATGGGTACCGGCCCATTTCGCGCGGTTTGCAACGGACCTGGTCCGTGGAGCGGGTCTTTTTTCTTCCTTTTCGTTTCGAAATAGCACCGAGCTCGAGATGTTTATATAAAAGGTACCAAGCTAAGAGAGATAAATTTTCGAGCCCGGCTCTTGTTTCGGGGCCCCATTTATATGATATTTCAGGACTCGTTTACAAGTCAACTGGAGTTAACGCACTACTGGTCTTAATAAACCAGACCAGATGCCCTAGCTAGGAAAAAACAGCCTGTCGATAGTCGTGCACCTCAAATCTATGGGTTTGTGAAAGACGTCTCAAACACCTATGGGCCGGTAAGTAACACAAGATGTGTAAAATTACTTGCGTCCCAAAAGAACATGTCTTGCGTCTTTAAATAACATGTTATTATATTATATTATTTACACTAAACCCGGAAGTAGGAATTACTAAGGCTAGAAACAACTATGTTGCTCTCCCAACTCTTGCAGTGTGGGTAAGCGTCGTTCCCTCACATACGTTGTCATGGTTCCATATAATAAACGTGGCCTCCTTTAGGTGAGGGTTCTAAGCTCCCCAAACGAAAGATACTTTAAAGAGAAAAAGGAACTAACTATGAAAAACATTTATTATAACCTTTTTACGTGAATTTGCCTGAATAAATTGGCCTATGAACGCCTAAAATCCAAACCAGACAACGTGACACCGGGCGTCAACTCATAAACCCGGGCGGGTAGCAGCGGCCCGTACGGATTTTCTTTGAAACATGTGGAGAGGGGCCTAAGAGAGAAATCCTGGCTTGGCAAACAAAGCCCTGCCCCCCTTTCAATTCAAGCCATCCCCGGAGAACTCATTCCTAAACCAAACGGATATCTTCGGCCGCTAGGTATACCATCCCGAGCGAGGCATAATGTGTTGCAAGAGACTATCCACCACGTGATATTATAACCTATATTCGAGCCAATATTTCCTTTTTTTTCCCAGGATTTGGACCAGGTAGATTATGTCACACAACACTACGAAAGATCAGACTAACCTGAAAGAAGTTTACTTGGGGGGTTATAGAAAAATACCTCCATAGACTTATCTGGGAAAATAGTACATGCAGGCTACGTAAGCCAGGACAAGAAAAAACCTAACTCTATCGAAGGAGTGCCTGCACACGGAGTTATCTCACCCTTGCTCCCCAACATCTACCTACATCCACTAGACAAATTTTGTGAGGAACTCACAAACCAATATTAGAAAAGGGTGGACATGTAAAAACCCCGCATACACACAGGTAGTCTGTAGATACACGCGCCTCTTTTCCGCAAAAGAAAAGGCCAGACTGCCACCTTATCTAAACCAAACAGAGCGTGGTCCGCCTCCACAGATCAGGGCCCAACTGAAATGGGCTAGAAAATGAATGATGACACTACAGTCCACCATTCCAGGTAGTAATGCGAACGGGCCCATGGCCCCATTGCTCGTAAGGCAAGTAATGAATGAAATTGGGTCCTCGTCGGGCGGGATCCCCGCTCTTAAAATTGATCAAAAAGTACTTATTCTGTACTTTTCGAGGCAAGAATAAGTACCATAGTAACGTAGAATCGGTACCTATAATCATAAGAAAATTTTCATGTGTGTGGGCTATTATATATGGGTTACTGTTGGCACTCGATAAATGGGTTATTGTTGGCAGTATATAGATTGGTTATTGTTGGCGGTCGAAAGAATTAAAAGTATCTTGTTACCATTTACAGAATTCTGCACAACCCGCAAATACCACTAAGATCAGGTTATTTTTTTCAAACTGAAAGGGGTTGTTTATCGTGAATGTTCCGCCGGAGTGGAAGGCGGCCCGCCCATTCAATCCTGGTGGAAGTCAAGATTCACAACCTCCAATTACGCAGACGACTATTGGAATTGGATTGTAGGGTTGTTTGGCCTTAAGCTTGTAGCACTCCAGATAAATAACGAAATCTCTCAATGAGGTATCGTCTGAAACTAGATCTCAGCATAGAAAAGACCAAAATCACCCATAAAAGTCGCAATACTGCACTATTTTTCGAACCCCTCGTTCAATCAGCTTCCCGTAACCGTTGCCAAATGGGTCAAAGCCAGAGGGGACAGCTGGAAGATAGGGCCGGGGTATTGCATTTGAATGCCCCCATGCCACGAATCATTGCGCGCCTCGGTGAAAGAGGTGTATGTTCCGGGAAACCAAAAGCAGTAACCAAATAAATCTCTCTGAAACATTAATAGATTATCCGTAACTATCAAGCCTTGAGGTCCGGCTACCTAAACTACTATTTGTGCGTAGACAACTTCCACAGTCTCTATCAAATCTCTTACATACTAAGGTACTCTTTGAAGCAACTTTGGCTCGAAAACTAAAAAAGTATGACCAAAGTCTTGAAAAAGTTCGGCCGAAACATGAGAATCCGAAATGCTAAGGGAGAGATATGAGAACTGAATTCCCCCCAATCATGGAATCGGAACCCCTCCCATCATTTCGCGCTCATCGAACAAGAATCGCCAGATCCTTCAAGATTTTTTTTGCAATACCAGATTCGAATCCACTCGACACTAGAAAGCCCCTGTATTATCTGCGGCTTTCCGGACAAGATGGAAATGCACCATGTAAAACACCTAAGTCGATCGAAAGTCAAAGTATTTAAAAAACTAAGACTCCAACTCAACCGTAAGCAGATACCAGTCACAAATGCCACGTAAAGATTCACCGGGGGGAATAGTTTGTGGATAATTGCCGGTAAACTCACTCAACATTTCTTTCATAAATAAAAGAAGAACTAGCAAGCGACAGGGATAACCGTAGGCCGGCGGAAAACTTGCACATACGATTTGGGGGAGGTGCTTGTCCCTCCCCAGTAAGATGGGTACCGACCCTACACGAGAAACAAAAGAAAGCAGCTCTGGCGGAGGAACAACAGTCCCAAGAGCATATGAGGAATGAAGAGCTACAGTCCTAAGAGCTGCTTATCAATAAAGAGGAACCACAGTTTATCAATAAAGAGGAACCACAGTCCCAGGAGCGTCTAAGGAAATAAGAGCCACAGTCCCAAGAACGTATTCGTCAAAGAGAACTGGATATGCAGGAGGTTGAATGGTGGAAAAAAAGAGTTGAAACTGTGAACGCAGATAATGCAGCGGCACGTCAAGAATGAGGAGAATGCATAGCAGACTTGATAAGAAGTCCGAAGACGGCGGCGGCTGAACAAGCATGGTATGATGCTTGTGTGGAGAACGCACGACGTACAGCGAAGAACAAGAAAATAATCAACCATCAATACACATTTTGTGGAAAAGAATTTACCAAATTGCGAAGAACACCAGAAAGGGCTACAACCAATATTCCACAATTCCGAAACTTCGACTGAGACAAAGTCTGGCACTACTTTGACTGCTATCTCCACGAAGTATGGTACCAAGGTCTTGGAACTTCGGCGGAGATCGAGTATGGTACTAAGGATACTGCTGGCACCTATACGACGGCACCACGGACAATACAACGGGATCCACACTACAGAAGTACGGCTCCGCTTAAACAACGGTAATACCGTAGCTTTAACAACTGATATCACGCCTTTTAAAGTTGCACCTTCGGCTTTCGAAGAAAGTGCTTTGAGTGTTTTATTTTGCAAGCTTGGCAATTATGTTTTGTAATGGTACACTCCGGCCACATAAGTATATTGATTATGAACCACTCCAGATATCAGAGGATGAGGTTGCGCAAACCTTGCCCGATACCTCCTCGAGCGGCCGTACTCACAGACGTGCTCGTCCATATGAACCTCCTTGGCCGGTCCCTTCTTGAATGGCGGCGGGGTGTTGGGATAAAAAGTGTGCAGGCAGGAAAGTTATAATTATTCGAACCTTGTGTTACTGGTGCCTTTTGATATGTCTTAGTGTTGGTGTCCATGTGTAATTTCAGGATTTCGGTAGAATGAGTTTGTGTGCCGGTGCTTTTGATTGTATAATTGCCAATGGATGGAGGGATTGGTTACACTAATTCAGAAAAATGAATGAATGAATTGAGTAGGTTCGAATCCTTGGTGGCCCACCCATAGGGCTTTGGCCCCGAAGGAAGGGGTGAAGGGGGACCGCCCGCCGCAAAGGGGACCGGTTAACCTTCACCCGCCTTTATCGCGAAAGGGGTTTTATTCGAACCTTCATCCACCCGCGAAGGGGTTTTATTCGAACCTTCATCCACCTACCCCCTCGGTTAACCCTCATCAACCTACTCCTACCGGAGGAATAAAAAGGAAGAATTAACGTGATGAGTGCCGTGTTAAAGATACTATTGGAGAAGCGGCCTAATACAATCTTTGCAAGTAGGTTTTTCTTACCATTGATTGGTCTCGTTTTTGAGATTTTGGAGGTATTTTTAGTTTCTGCTGTTATATTTACAGTTGCTATCCTTGCCATAGTTATCATCTATGTAGCGTTTTGCTTTGCAATTTCCAGGTTTTCAGCTTCATGTCCTTTATTATTACTCGAATGTGGTAAGCCTGACCTTTATGACCTTGCCTATGTGGGGACTTAAATGTTCTTTCTACCGAATATGAAAGGGTTTCAGTCTCTTATGGTTCCCCATACGTCTCTCTTTTTTTTTTACGGCGGCTGCCTTGGGATTAGCCGTTGCAGGCGTTGCTACATCGATTATATAGAATTAGTTTCATGGTTCATCGCAACCTTTAGGGTAGTAATATAGTTATGAATACAGCCGATGAGAACATCCACGAGTAAAGGTAGTGGGGATAGTTAGGTTCGAAGAAAGCAAGTGGGGGACAGTTTTAAAGTGCTGGAAATCTTTCTGTATTCCATCGGGTTACTTCCAATTCGGTCGGCTTTAACCCGATTATTGAAGGCAGAGTTGGAATTTTTATTATGTGGGTGCTATTTGCGCGCGGCCTTCGGCCCTTTGCTCTTGGGGGATCTATACCTTGACAAAAAGTGACGGGTATTAATTATTAGTGGTAACACGTCGTATGAGCTCACGTTCCTGGCAATAATTTTCTCTAAAATGATGATTGTAGAACATATTTATTACCAATCAGTAATTCGAAAAACCATTGTCGGTATTTGTTTGGGTTACTTTTTTGGATTGGCTTTTGTAGCGGATAACGGTATCCTCGTGGATTTGAGTTTTCGCTGTTTCTTTCCTGGGTAATGGTCTATTTCAAATGACGCAAAATTATCAACAAGCCGGAATACGGGGTATTTTTTTTACGGCAGTCCTGGAGGGCGATAGTGTAACACCAACCTGGGAGGGAAAATAGAGGACAACTTTATCCAGGCACTGGCTCATCACGAACGGGTGGTAATTGAGTTGACACCCACAACTCACCATTATCCTTCATGGTCTCAAGTGGTGTTTGATGGAGAACGCTAAGCGTTCTCCATCAAGCAAGCCTCACCTTTTTCGTCGCATCTTCGCGAGTGGAGGTGCCTCCCTCCATTGAAAAACCTCCTAAGAACCCTATTACGTCTACTACGCCAACAACTTATATATTTCCTACGTCCACACATAAAATACCAATTATTCCTCCAGAACATGGTGGGGTATGTTGGTCGGGGTGCTGACTGTTTTTTTGGTGACAATAAAAGGATTACTACGATCGGAAACTCAAGTAAGTGGTGGTAGGGATCATGAAGGAAAATAAACACTGAGCGTACAGAGCAAATAAGTGATAAGCGTGTACTGGAGGCAAATCCAAGATATCATGAAGCAAGCGAAAGAGTACGAGCTTGGAGTGGTAGCGCATCGAGATCAACTGATCGATAATTTTCCGGATCCTACCAAAGAACAACGTCGAGTAATTGCTGAAGCTGGGGGGGGTGGCTCCGCTCCGCCGCTTGTGTTGTTGACTTGGAAATCTTTCCCCCGTTCACCGATGTAAGCTACACAAGTGTTCTCCGAACCGTGCTGGATAGTCACCCATCACACGGCTCTCTAACTAAACTTTGTTCGGATCTTTTATCAACCCCAATGTTAGCTCATCCCCTCCATTTCGAGCGCTTGGGGGGGTCCCTGGGAGGTGACGTTGCATGCGTCGAATAAGACTGGTCAAATTGACAGGGAATATAGTTGACAAGTGCATAGGCTCTATGACTTTTGCTAGGGTGGTAAGCCGCCCGCCGCCCACGTGCCCTGCCCTCTCTTACCTTTGCTACACGGCTTCTTAATCGGCATATTGGACTTGTTTTGTTAGAATGTAGTTGTATCTCCTGGTACTTGGTGATATGGATAATATACTCTACAATGACTTCTACCTGTGAAATGAATTAGATCGAGGGCATGCCCTGGGGCAGGCGAGCCTAATACTTTTGAGAAAAACGCTAGACATGGAGCAAGACAGCGTACGTTCGCGCGCATCCCCATCAACAGAATTAACCCGGTGTCATACTTACTTAAACGAATCTAACCATGATCCATACATTGGTGCAGTACACTTGTGTGAGCATAAAATAGCTTTTGCACCCGCGTGCACGCTTACTAACCCAGCAAAAAAAAGCTCGAAGCTCCAGTCTCATTAATTTTTTCTTTCTAATAGCTCTGAACATTGGCGAAAAAAAATAACAAAATTGAGCGCGTGCCGCTTGGACGCGCGAGAGCAAAATCACAATTACTATTTCAGCTCCAAAACAGCTAAACATTCTCTACATTTCATTCACACTTTCCTTACTGCTTCCCCACGATAAAATAATGGGAGCAGAATAGCTCTGAGCAGAGAAAAAAATTGGAAGTACTCTAAATTGAACCTAGTTACGAATGTCGAACCGTGGCCCACTATTTGCTTTCGTATCGACCTATTATATGGTCAATACGCTTATTCAATCATTTACAAAGGAAAGTTCTCACCTACTATACTAGAAGAATGTTTCTAAAAACCAAACTATTGGAATAGGGACCATATGATCTTCTCAACCGAAGGAACAAGATAGACTTTATCTTTCGGGGGCACTTGATTTCTCTAGAAGGATCCGCTGGTAGGTGCTGCTATGTTTGCTGCCTTAGGTAGTGAAGCGTCCTGCTGACTGCTGGTAGCTTGCAGCGAAGCGGTTATCGAATAACTAAAAATATCTCAAAAAAAGAAAAAAGATATTTTTGACTAATTTTTTCAACAAAAAAGAGATTCTCGAAGATATTTTATCTAGTGGAGAAGAGAAGGTCTAAAAGGTATTTCCGGAACGGAGGTATAGCCCGGAATTTGTGTAATTTCCTCCGGCCTCATTTCCTCCAGCCGAGTCATTTCCTCCGGAACCGGCCTTTCTTCGTAGCCCTCGTATTCCTTCCATTTCCTCCGGTAAAATACCTTCAGCCTCTGAAATATTTTACAGCTTTCGCCGCACCGAGGATAAAGTATCTGGTCCGCCGCCTCCGGAGAATACAAGTTGTCCGGAACGAAAGCTTTTTGTTCTGTAGGTTCCTCCGTCCGAAATTGCAGAAAGATTAGTTTTTCAAAGTGGCTAGGAGGTTTTCAACCTCAAACTATCGCCTCTTAATCACACTAAGCAAACAATCAAATTCAGGCTTTCTCAAGGTCCATTTTTTGGCGATGTGTTAGGTGTTTTTCGCGGTAACTAATATCACATCTCATGCCTTCGATACAGTTTGTTATTTGGTGGAGTTCCTCCAAATCGTTCAAATTATCCAAGCCATGCCTTGTTTCTTGAATTCTAGCCAAAAGCTTATTTTGTTTCTTTTCAATCATGCTTGTTTGCATCTCCGATCCTTCACCGATTGAGCGTTTTCCAGTCACATTATCCATTTAGGCACAAGAATCCTATGTGCTTCCTGGACTCCACCATCTAGGTAATATTAAATTCTGTGTTTTGGCCAAGAATTTTACTTTGCTCCTTCTTCGATAAGCTTCCTCTATAATGAAATAATATTGACCAATCCGGAGGACCCGTCCTAAACCGCACGTAGCTATCCCCTACCTAGGTAAATTGAGAGGAAGTTACTATCGGAAGAGGGATTTGAACCCCCGGTGTGCGAATTATGATCCCGCTGTTTTAACCAACTAAACTATTCCGACAAAATGAAGATTCCGCTGTTCCACTAATCTGCCGTTTTCTGGGTGTTGGGTGATAATTCGCTTTATGCCCTGCGCTCTTCACTCTTTACGCTATGGTGGCATAGCAGCCAGCCCTAACTAACACACGCGTGCCGCCGCGGCGGTCAGCATTATTTATCAAACCTGAAAATGTAGGCGGCTTGATCGAAGTCCTGGCCTCCGGCAAGTTGAGCTCTTTCTTAGCCTTCGTAGTACTTTTTTTTTGTCATTATGCTTGTGAATAATGCCACTACGTAGTAATGATGGCATTAGAAAGCTCAGTCGCGGTTACATGACTAAGGCACGAGGCGCTCGCCATCCTCCCATTCCTCTCTAACTTGATGCATAAACGGTTTTCTCGTTCATAATGACGTTTTAGTATTTTTACCAGAGAACTGGATCAGGCCCGCAGGTTATGGGGTAGAAAGAAGGTTTTTTTTTGGAGAATGCTTAGTTATCCATGTAGGCACCTAATTAGTGGACTGCCCACCTACCTAAGGGGGCCGGCCAGTCAAAACAAGGGCTTAGAATAAGTCTTATCTTGTTAGGCGAGCTTGCCTCTACCTCTAGCATAACTGAATAAAGTCAAATTATCAAATTAGAGGAGCTAATATCAAGAAAACACTTTGTTTGGATTTGCTCCGCCCTTTCTTAATAAAGCCAATAAAGCAGCTTTTTAGAGGTCCGTTGGGCATAAAATGTGAGTTATATGGAAGAATTGAGATTCTTTGCTCCGTCCTAAACAAAAGTAAGACCTTCGGCCTCTCTTTCCACAGTGTCCCGGGGGTTTTTTAGGTGGCATGACAGGCTGCTGCGTAAAACAAAACTTGTCGGGTAGGAGGCGTGACAAGTGGCATAGGCCCCTTCCCTTCAACTTGACATTCGCTTCTTCTTTAGTGTCTTCCTATGGCGGCTAGGTTTGAGTAGGCAGGGTAGTACTATGGGCCCTATGACTTCTGCCAGGAACTTTGTAAGGCCAGAAATGGTTTGACTTTTTTTCGCTTTCTTGGCGCGTTTTACCAACCAAGCCGAGAAGGCGCAAAAAAAAAGGAAGGATCTCACCCAAAATTCCTGCGCACGGATTGTCCAATCCTTTTGACTCCCTGTGTTAAGATGTCGTTGTGTTTCCTGTAACAAATAGAAAGGGCCGGAGGGAGGCGCTAACAAAGAAAAAGGGCCGGAGGCGCTCCGGCCTTTTCGGAGCATGAGATTTGTTAAAAACATATCTCTATCCAAAATTCCATGAAATTCTTAATGAGAAAAGCTACCCTATCCAGACAGAGTCTGAAGGCACTCTTCGGAACTACTAGTGTGGGATGGATCAGCTACTGGATTGTTTACGCCCGGCAGAGCATGGCAATTTGGGTCAGTCAGAGCAGGGCGAGCGAAGTTCTGAAGTTCACCAGCAGAAAAAGAGTCGGGAGTATGTATCCTCTGGCCCAGCTAGGATTTGTTTTCTTCGAACCTCTCCCGTTCCTGGATCTATCGGATGGCTGCTTCATACTGTGAAATACGTCCCATCCAACCGTCGAATTGCCTCACAAATGTCAAAATCGTTCCTAGGGTTTTGATATTTCCAAGGTTGTTTATTTTTATCAAAGATGAAGCGGCTTTTACTGAAGCAGCGTCTATACCTGCAAAAGTGGGAGATGCCATATTTTCCTCTCATTATGGATTTTCCAGATTCGATGCTTACGGAGTAAAATTTCGCATTTTTGCACCATTCCATTATTTTCCAATTATCTCTCAGGTTAAACCAATCATTCGTTAAGGGCAATTCTCCGTCCTCCTGCTCTTTCCTCAATATTTTTTCTCTTTAGTAGCTCGCTACGTGTAATATCCATATTGTGTAAGTTGTAGGATTTCATGTCAAAGTCTCGGAAGCTCATCGTCAAAATAAAACGGACGAGCTTTTGGTCTCCATGTTGGCTGAGTACTATAAGAGGGACGATCCTCTTTGAGAACTACTAAAGTTACAACAGAGGTACATTTAATTGCGGCACCAGAAACATTTCGAGGAAATACCACGAGGGCGGGCCAAAACGTGGCCTAATAAAACCTATGTCTTCCGGAGCTTTCTTGTGGGAGTGTTAATGCACTTTTGCCACATATGCGAACCGCACAAAAGTGCATGATGTGCATCATCGATGTGTGATAATTTCCGGGTGCATAAGCATACAAATCTTATGCTCCGGAGTTGTCGCAAAAGTAGTGCATTATCACCGCAAAAGTGCACTTAATAAACCCTAGATGATTTTCGCATGTGTTGTATAATGAAATAGAGGAGTCCAGGGTCTTGAGGGAAGGAAACGATTCTCAAAAACCCAGTTCGATGTTACTAATTACTCTTCATTAATCCTTATTGGAATTTGAGGGGATGAATAGATTTTACTTCCAAACGTTGAGGGCCGGCACTTCGTTACCCTTACCAATTTTGTTCGTCAAGAAGGGGGGGAGTTCGTCAATAACAAAGGACTGGCCCACTTTGTGTTACTGGCCTACTTTGTTTTATATGTTGCTTAAACCTCAAGGCTTTTTATTTTCTTAGTCCGCGTAGTCGAGCGCTCAAGATAGGATAAAGAGAGCTGCGGATGCCAAGAAAAAGGGGGGGGGCCACGCACGGTCTCATGAAAAAAAATTCCATCCACAGAGGGGAATGATAAAGAAAGGCCAGACGGCTCCAAACTCCGGATGCAAGATTCGAACTTGCGACCCATGGATTAACAGTCCACTGCTCTACCAACTGAGCTAATCCGGAACATATATGGATGTATCATCAACCCGAATCAAGCCCTTTGGGGCAGCAGGGCCGGGCGGCGATCAGTAGTCCTAAGAATGGCGGATGGAACTTCCTCCTCCTCGGGCAGAGATGGCCCTTGTCAGCAGGAGGCCGCCGGCGATCGAAGCAGTAGGCCACTGGTGTTGCTGAATCGTAGCCTTTAGGGAGCTTTTGTACAGAAGGGAGGGGAGAATGATGGCGGCAAGCATTGTGGAGATTTGTCGCAACGGGGCGGAAAGGGGGGGGGGCCGCCGGGCTTTGTTGAATGGCACTGGTACGCTCATCTTCCTTGAGGCTGCTTTGAGCCAGTTCCCTGAACGTGGGCAACAAGCACCGCACCGAAGCCACACCGCCTCCGGGTGGAATTTATTCGACTGCGGCAGCGGTTGCTTGTTGAGGGCAACCCGATCCTTTTTCTCCCTCATTTCAACCTTAGTAGTCATCGCTGCTCCATGACGACACCGTCGGAAAGTTTGGAAAGTCGCTAGTAGCTTTTCACGATCATAATCTACGGTTTCAAAAGTACTCGATCTGGCGCCGTGTTCATCGATGAAGTGCTTGGCAGCACCCTTACCCTGGTGTTTTCCCTGGTTATTTTGGAAGCAAGACCTTCGGCCCTTGGCGACGATCATCCTCCTGGCACGCCCAAGGTAACAAAGGTCGATCGACTCAAGGGTGAAGCCAAGTTCATTCTGGATCGGAAGGCCTAACTTGGAATGGCCAGATCTTCTCCTCGACCTTGCGGCGATCAAACTTGGGGCACTTGATTGAACGGCGCGCGCCGCCTTCAGGCCTCCAAGGCGGCGGTTCACCACGACAGTGGCCAGTGCTTCCTCGATGTCCTCCACAATAAGCAAAAGCTTGCCGCTTTCTTTCGGCAACCGCCGCCTGCAAGATGGGCAGCCGCTGCAGTTCGGGGCGGCGGCTGTAAAGTGTTTTATCCGTCAGCAGAGGGGAGGCTTACGGATCGCTTCTCGGGGTTCCGGTTGGGTGGTAGAATAGGCCGACGACGATACCAACCTGTATAAGCAGCTAATGCCTTCGACGACCACTTCCAGTACCGTATTCAGAGCTGGTGCTTCCTGCTTAACGGTGACCCGTCCTTGCCGACCCGGTCCAGGGCGGTGTTATGTCCATAATAGGGGTGTTGGCGGCCGCCCTGCAGGTGGCGACCTGCGCCGCAATTTGATTTGACCAAAGCCCGCCGCCCCCTTTATCTTCGTGGCTTTATTCAAGGAAAGGCTTTGCAACACGGCTGTTAACAAAAGGCCGGGTCCCCCCCCTCGTGGGCCCTCGAACAAGGTATTCTCCCCATCGGCGGCGGAGGCTCGTTTGAATGGGATCGTAAGTCAGGTGTCGCTGGAGAGGGCTGTCAGTGAGTTGCATCTGTAGTATCTTGCCAGGGATCGGTGTGGTGAATGGAAAAACGCTTCTACCCGCTTCCCGGGAGGAACCCAAGCCCATTTCGCAGTACCTTGTCAAAACTGCTGAGCAGGACGAGATTGCCTTTCATAAGGTCACCCAAGGTAATTTCACTTGCTCAATCCCGCCGGGCACAGTCCCGGCATCTGAATTATGAAAAAAAAAATCAAGGGTCTACGCGGATGGCGAGGGGGAGCATCTTGACTGAATGGAATGATTGCGGACCTGCCGAGGACAGTTCCTCTTCATTGCCCGGATTATTGTTGCTGACGCCTTGGGCTTCTTATTATATGGCCCGCGTAATTTGCTGCGCCAGCCGCCGCCGGTACCCCTTCACTGCGAGCGTGGCCCGCCGCAAAGGCGGTCAGCCCAATGTAAGCAGACCGGGTCAGCCATGCTGCCCGTGACAAACAGTTCGATGCCCCGGTCGGTCGGAGGAGCTTAGTTACCCGCTCCCGACACAAGAGCCACGCTGGCCGATCATCCGCTCTCCGCGGCCGCCACCAAGGGCGGGCGGAGCTGCCTGGAAATATGCCAGTTCGCCAAGGTTTAAGGGCTGCGGGGGCTTTTGCTGCTAAGTTTGGGGTTGACGGGTTTTTTATCCGAGCTTTAAATTAGAAAAAGACCTTACGATTTCCTCAAGACATTTCAGAAGAATAATCAGAAAAGATATGGATGATCGTCTTTCTTCAATAATATCTGATGCGTACCCCAATTTACCTTTTCATGAGTCCCGATAATTTACAATCTTCTTCTCCAAGCTTATCCACCTGATAGGGGTTATAAGCTTGTAACAACCTATCCAAATTATTTATGCAAAAACTTCCACCACTGGCGGCATTGGGAGTATCCCCCCCCACTAGTTGATACTACGTAAACTATCTGTTAAGGGTTGAACGGGTTGGTTTTTTCATCTTACTGATAAAACAAACCAAATTTACCCAATCATAAAAATATTTTAATTTTCACTGAGAAAAAAAAATAAGCTTTCTTCGAACCTTTTTATATCGAGTTTTAACACTTTCCACGCTTAGATTTTGGCGACAAAAACCCTCAGAATTACTTTCCACTTTATTCTATTTAAATCTACTCACTCTTTTTACTTTAAACCCGTTCTTTCCCTTAAATTTGTTTTACCCACCTTTACTTATTTAACCCCCCCGCAAAAGATTAATCTAAAGGGAAACCGCCATTACCGTTGTCGTTGTTATCAAAGGTTGAACTTGTTAAAGTTTCGGCTGTACTCTATGGTAAAACTTTATTAGTACTGCTTAAGCGTTCACTCATGTAACGTGAAATAAGCTGCTCAGGCGTTTGCATAGTGATTTCTCTCCCATCAACTTCGGGAGTGCCTTTTGTCATATAATTTAGAAGCCAATTAACCCGATCTACAGTAGTATCCACTGTACTATTTAATAAATAAGAAGATTCCTACTTTATTTTCAACGTTCTCCATTGAAGTACAAATCTTACCTACGGGTTCAACTAAATAGATGCACTTATACCTCCCTCTGAACATCCTTAAGCAGCAATTTTGTAGTTTCTTCTCACTGTTGTTCGCACAGTTTTGAGCTCTTATCTACAGCCTCAACTTAAGATATTATTGCTTGACCTATTGGGGTCTGTTGTTTAACTGCCAAATCCAATAAATTGTTTATATTGTGCTTAAACTATTCTCTATTTTTCTTCCTTTGTAGCTGGTTTAATTCGATTCCAAATATAATTTTCTCATTTCTCAGGAGTTACCCAATTCTAATTAATAAGCATTCGAGAGACAATTCAGGCATTTGGTCCGATCCTAAAGTGTCCGTGATAGAGTAGCCATTAACTGTATAATAAAGCACATGTTCGGACCCATCCACAACCATTTTTCAATGCCAACGAGCCGCAATAAAACCATCTACTGCATGAATTGAGCGCACGTAGCTGATTTGGTTTTATCAGTGTCCTTTTCATTAGTAACCCGGCTAAGGGCGCTTTGCGCCCTTTTGGTGGGCTTTGCCGGTTATTACCTTTATCCAAAATTTATCATTAGTTTTCTCTCCGCGAATAAATTCATACTGCGCATGAATCGAATTTATCATAATCTTGAATCGTTAACCCCCATGGGTGTTAAGCTTTACTGTTTTATCTTTACCCGCGCCCCCAAGATTGGACAAAAGCTCTAGATAGTTCTGGATAGCCGGATATTCTTTCATCCAAAATTTAAAACACTCCATTGCCAATTGATGGCACTCTTTGCGAGCGACCGCCTTTCCTAAGTTCTTTCTTTTGGATGTCTATTATTATAGCCATGGCCCTAATTCCTTTGCCATAAATTCTTGGCATAAACAAGCTTTTTACGAGTGGCCGCGTCAATTTCTATCCCCAAATTTAGCCACAATTTACCTTCGAAGAGATCTTCCAGGCGAGGCAACAGCTTCTCCTCCATAATGGAATAGATATCTCGGATCTCTTCATTGCGTATCAAGTTGGTCTGCTCCGCAAGTGGAAGATCTAGGAGCATGAAAGAAATTATATGATAAGCGATGGCGGATGCATCGCAGGACACTGGCTCGCTTATATAATCCCTGATTCAGACCACTTTGCTCCGGAACTGTAAAGGATTGCTGGCGCGCCTTATTACAAAATATGGAGAGCCTAGCGCCTTCTTCTTTTAACCTCCTCATACCAATAATTATCAGGGGCTCCGTCCGTCCCTTTTCAATCTTTTGCATTTCATCATGGCGGCAGCAACCCTCTAGTTTTTTACGGCCCGCTCCAAATCAACCCCAGACCATTTCAATTCAGGGTTGCGCTTCAGTTTTATAAGGCTTCTCATTAAATTATACTCGTGGCAATTAATTAGCCCAGTTTGATATATTATCCTACCTGAGATCATAAAATGCAGGTAGGCCGAACGCCGCGTAGGGCGTTCGTAAAGTAAATATCATATCCTAAAAAAGCTTCTGCTGGTTTGAGTACCATTCCCTCCTTTGGCCTGCCTATACTACTATAAAAAGTTTGTGCCATTCCTTCGTTGTAGTTAAAATCACTCAACCCCTTCCCGCTTAAGTGTTCTTGTCTTCTCTTCTTGACATGGTCTATTTTGTAGGGTTTAGACCCGCCGCGGCGGCATAAAACTCAAGTATTATCAACTACTCCAAAGCCCCTAGTTAGTGGGACCGGGTTCGTTTTAATTCGATTCAGCATATCCTCGTTTATTTTAATCGTTTTTTTTCAAAGGCGAAATGGGAACTGGCCTTCTCCGCCTGGTGGAGCTTTCGTTCATACTTCTAACAACCATCGCCAGCTCTGGTCAATTTCCATTTGACTTCGCTAGATTAAAGTACCGCTGGAGCGGAAGCCAGCTTGCCTAGGAGCTTCATCGGGTTATAAATAGCTGGAGCGGCTGTTGCAAGAAGCAGCTGATTGATGGTCTATTATCCTACGCCGAACCTTCCTCGATACTTCAATCGAGCGGGTAACAAGAAGTATTTGGTAAAAAAAAAGACCATTGGGTGGGGAGTCGCCGCTTATTATCTTACCGGAAAGCATTTTCTAGGTTCCTTCCTTTCTAATTGCAGTAGGGCTCTTTTTATTTTCATGGTAAAGCACGCTTGGCTGCGCTTGAAGCTCAGCCACCCAGTCGATACTGTCTTGCTCTTTATTAAGATGTGGTGTGCCGCAAAAGGCAACATTGTGGTCACCAGAGGAGCTAAGCCGCGCTTTAAGTTCTTCTTAAGTTATCTATTTGGCCTCGAGTTGCTCAATAGTCCATTCCAGAGCTGGATGAGTAGCTTTACCTGTGATTGCGTTCTCTTGTCCTCCGCGGCGCGGAAGTGCCTCTGTTTGCGGCTGAGGAGGAAGTTCGGAAATGGCGGCGGATTTATCCGTGTTGTTGTCGTTCGAGATGCTGCCGGAGGGAGGGAGCCTGCTTGTGGTGGAGCTTTAACCCTTTAGGAGGCAGGCCCCCCCGGATCGGATAGCCGGCCGCCGGCCGCTCGGAACCTCATGATTGTTGTTCACCGGAAGCGTGGCGTTGGAGCTTTCGCCAGCCTTTGTAGCTTCCCTTTATTCTTGGGAATGGGGGCATCTGTCTCGTTTTTTTACATTCTCTGGATTAGGTTTTCCAGAAAACGAACTCTTTGACCAAGCTCGTCTTGTGTGCATGAAAACCCAATAGCTTTTGGACAACCGGGTCCGCCTTCCCTTCGCATAGATTTTACAATTACTCGGTTTATTGGATGGGTGCCTCTCCCAAATATGGATATTTTTCGCTGCCCTCTAGGAATGTTTTTTGCTTGGCTATTTGTTCGATTTCATCAGATGTCCATTGAATAACGGAGTTTCTACACTTATGAAATCTTTGGATGAAAACTCCGGGGATTGCAATCTAAAAAAACCAAGTGATTGCTCGAGGCGCCCGGGTAAAGAGCTTCTTCCAGCCTTTGCCTGAGGTCTTGCTTATCGCAGGTTCCTTCCTCCTTGGCCATTCCAATAAGGTCTCCCTGGTTTTATCATCACTAAGGTTTCGGTTGGTATGGGCTGCTCGGCAACCCCCCCCCCACACTAAGGAAGGAACCCCTCTTTGCTCCACGAGAGAGGGTGTTCGGAGCTGTGATTTGACTCCTAGCTAGAAGAAACAGGTACGAGAAGTATAAGGACCGAAAATGTGTGTTTTTTTGATTACACTGGTTATACACGTAATCTATCCCGAGTAACACACATAAGACCCGAGGAACACACATAAGATTTATTCATGCGTGGCCCCGAGTGAGCATTTAAGCTTTCAGGAAATTACACCACTTGGATGCTCCAGATACACTTGGGTACGGATGGGATACACTGATGTTAAAGGGAAAAACCACGCCGAAAAAAAAGTGGAGTTGCCAATTTGAGGTAGCGCAATGGGCGAAATCAATTGTTTTCGTAGAGAGAGAGAATTCGACTTGTAAAAGGTAATCCATCATTATGTGATGAAACATCAAAAGTCATATAAAACACACATAACCGAACAAATTGCGTCAAATACGTAAATTGATCTAGTATCGGCCCTTGGTGTAGAACGTTGAGTTATACAACTAGTTCTACAACATTCTTTTTTTCTCCTTTGTTTTGGCCCATAAATAACCCCAGATAACTAAAGTTAGCCATTCCGTTCAGTGTCGTAACGGAGAACGAAAAAGTCGAGAGGAGTAAAATTTTCTTCACAAGGTGGCGGGCGGGTTTATTCGGAATAAGTCACCGGGGCGTAGCCGCTACGCAACGCTTGCCTTCATTTGGTCATTATTAATCCTATTTCGTAGCGGAAGTAGGATTCGAACCTACAACATTCGTATTATGAGCCATTAGAGTTACCAGGTTACTCTATCCGGCTCACCTAGTAAAGGATGGAGGTAGAGACGCAACAGACGAAAAACGAAAGGAAGTTCAAATATGGTCTAATCTCTTGGATACCCACCCTTGGTGCGTAGAAAAGCCCACAAAGTGGGCTTGTAGCCCCCCAAGGAAACAAAATCATCAAACTTTTTCTAGTTATCCGGGACAAAGTCGTATCTCAATAATAAAAGTCATAATGAACTGTTTATTTATGTTCATAATACGAAGTTCTTATTTCTACGGTCCAATTTATTTTATGGGAAACCAAAAAAACAGAATCATCAAACTCTTTATAGACAGTTATCTATAACACAGTCGTGTTTCAATATTTTGAGTAATGAACTTCTATTTTCATTGAATAAAAACTAATAATACCGTTTGGCATAAATAACCAAGGCTTTTTTCTATATATTCATCCTGGTTGTTTTTAAACTGGCGGCCAAGCATCTTTTCTTCCTCAAGCCTAGGCATACAATGCATTCCCTTGGGTATAGAGTTGAACATTGAACCTACCGAACTATTTTAGAGAGGCTTTTATTTTCTAAATATCTCCATCTTTTCGCATCATTGATGTTAAATCATGAGGATCCGAAGATATTTTGGCATTATGGCGTTAATACATTATTATATATGATGATTTTTGATCATTTTTTTTTTCGCCTGCGGATGATTTATGATTCTTTGCCTGATGATTTATGGCTGTCATTTATCTATTATTAGGTAGTTTTATCGCTTGCTTTTGTTTCGATTTCACGGAGTTTGCCTTTTCTTTTTAGCTAAAAAGTGTTTGTGCATAGCTTTGTTTGTTAGATCCCCATCAAAAGTAAATCTCGAATTTTTTGCAAGTTGCTTTACCTCACCTTTAGGTGAGAGAAAGGTCTTCGAACCTTATTCTAAGAAAGAAGCTCTTGATTTTGGAAAGAAATGGCCGCTCTTTCTGCAACGGCTCGCGGATAAGGTTGTTCTTTATGTTTCTTCTTTTCCAGTTGATAAAGGTTCGAAGACCAATTACCGGCGTAATTTCGACTTATATTCCTCCTAAATTTTATTTTTTTTTTCTTCGTTTTCCTATATTTGATGATATATTATTTACTGATAAAACTGAGGATTCCCACCAGTATTTTGCCAGGTTGTGCTAATTCCATACGAATTGGTACTAAAAAAGCATGTACCCATTACTCCAGCAATGACACCGGAAATACAATAGGGGGAGTACCTCTTTTTTTGTGGTTCGTGGGCAACCGCCTAGAAAGTGCAAATAAAATTGTTCCCCCCCTCAATAATACCATGCTTTGTTGAACCAGTTTCGACAGATGCGCCATTTCGAAAAGCGAAATTCGTCATCCACTGAGAAGCTACTATCTTGTCTTGAAAACGCGAGAATGCCCTTTCATCGCTAACAGTGTTTTTAATTGAAGGTCTATTGGTGGGCATAACACAGCCTGCACTGTTTGCACTTAGGTGCACAGCGCGTAACCATATATCATTTAGTAATTTATCCAATCATTTGTGTGCTTGAACGCAAGCTGATACTACGTAATTCATGCTGTTTCTTTGATTCGGACCACAAAGCTTCTTGAGAACTCATCAAATGCTGTAACTCTGAAGGAATAGCTTCGCTTCTCGCCTCCAAAGTCGCTTTGAAAGTTTGACCGAAAGTTTCTTGACTAAATACGACAAAAACTACCAAACTAGGAGCTACCATAATCTCTTCATTATGAATCAAGATTCGTTTTTAACTCGAAACGCTAAAAGTTGTAAAAGAGCAAATATAACCGATTTACGCATTCGTATTTTGTTTATCCTGATATGTTCTTGATTTGGTGTTCTCACGCTTGGAGTGCCCGGAATAAACAATGATTTATCCGGAGCTTTATATGTTGAGATTTTTCTCAAGAATTAAATTTAATTCTTGATGAAAGAGGCAACCCCACCCCCCCCCAGACAGAGTCTGAAGGCACTCTTCGGAATTAGTATGGGATCAGGAGCAGTATTATTTACGCCCGGCGGAGCAGCCGGGCGAGCGAAGCCTTGTTGCGGGTTTTGGTTCACCAACATAAAAGTCAGGAGGAGCGAGCCTCTCTGGCCTAGCTTGGATTTTCTCCAGTATCTCTTGCGTTTTTATTTTCTGGTTGGCTGCGTCACACCGTGAACTTACCTTCATAAACCCTTGAATGGCGGGCGGCCCTCCTTAATGTCAGACTTGTTCATATCTAGTAGGTTCTTTTCTAGTTTTAGGGTTGTTTATTTGTCTCGAATATGAAGCGGCGTCTGTACCCTTCGGGCCTGTGCTGGAAAAAGTTGAAGATTCCCTCCAGAATCTCCGGATTCGCGGGATTCGATGCTCTAAAATCTTGCATTTTTGCATTATTGTTTAACCTATTCACTAAGGGTAAGCCCATCATTCATTAAAGGCAATTCAATTCCCCGTCCTTGCGCTCTGGCCTCAAGCTTGATCTTTGCCTCCAGTACTTCGCGACGTAGGTTATTTAAGTCTAAGACTTGTTTTATTTCCCCCCAACGCCTGACGTGAAAATATAACCTTTGGTCTAGGAACAAATATAAGACCCTATGATGATTAATCATGGTGTATTTTACTTTTATCTTTCCTTTTAAATCAATAACATCAAGATGAAGGTACCACAGTAATAGATACACCTCCTCGACTGTCAGCGTCATCAATCAATCATGTACGATGATTGATTGCTTCGCGCCTAGAAGAAGATATATCACATAGCTGATGTTATCCATAATAAGTGGGCCTCGACCCGTGGTTAAGTGGGCCTTCGGCCTGTGCTTGGAAAGGCCACCACAGAGAGGACTCCCCTTTTTTTTTAGTTGCCCCCCCTTCCAATCAACTGCATAAGAGGTGCAATGATCCCATACGGAAGCTAAGCACACGTTTGTTTATGCGGCGGCCACTATTTGGCTATGATCCAACAAGGGTAAGTATGTTCGAAGCTGGCGCATAAACCAAACAAGAGCTTGAAATAACCACGATTTGTTAGGAATGTGGTGGGCGGCTATCTGGTTGTTTAAGAACCTGCGTTAGCCGCCGCCTATTTGCCTCACAATTTGACGAATACGGAGTAGCATCCGGGTCTGCTAAATCAGATTGAGCAGAAGCAGCTACTTCACTACGATATTGTGCCAATTATTCTAGTTTTGAGCTACCACAGACTCGTTTCATAGCTTTCAACTGAGCCGCAGAACCAACGCAACTCACAGATAATCCCACGTTAGTAGCAGGTCGAATTCCACGATAAAAGAGTTCTGTTTCCAAAAAGATTTGTCCATCTGTAATGGGAATCGCATTGGTAGGAGTATAAGCAAACACGTCTCCAGCTTGTGTTGTAGAACTAGCCCGAAGGCCGTCACTGAACCGTACGTAATAGTTTCCCATCATACAGCTCCTATTGGAACAATTCCGTAACTAAACGAGTAGGGAAAAATAATGTTCAAGAAAACTTGTGGTTGGGGAGGTCTCCCATTCCCCCAACCTTCCGAGCCCACCGCCCACATACATAGTTCTAGGGTATACATATTTGCTTTCGATATTTTCCGACTCCTTGGCGTAAAAAAAAGTATGCAGAATGTTTGGAGCGGAGAGGGTTTTGTTCCCTCAAGAGGGCTGAAATACGCACTCGGTCCAAATTAAATTGTCCGTGCGTGTGCCCTTAGGTTTGATAGTAACGATGTTGCCCCTAAACCTCATTCGCTTCCTGAGATGGTGAAATTATATATTAGTGTCGAGGCAACCCTGACGCAGCACTTTCCGAACTTAAGTTTGAACTGAGTGAGAAGTATTCGTAAATCACCAAATAGTTTATCAGGACTGTCAAGGGTTAAATCTCCCGAGGTAAGATAGGTGAAGCAATCAAGATCTTTCAATTTAATTACGTGTTGTCAAGTCATTGAAAATGGAGAATTTTATGATGATATTTAAACACGACGTTTTTTGGGGGGTCGGCATCCATTATGTGGCGTTGGGGTTACATCGCGAATTTTGGTAATAATAAGACCTCCTAGTTTTAAACCACGCAGCAAATATTTCCTCTTTCCAATACCAAATCCTCCTTTTATTCTAACTTCAACTGACTCAATTCCTGGTTGAATGGCAGCTCGCGCAACATGTTCCGCTGTTGCACGAGCAGCATACTTGGTTGAGCGACGAGATCCTGTAAACCCCACAAAACCTGAGGAGGACCCTGTTTTGGTATTTCCCTTATAATCTGTTACAGTAACAATGGTATTACTAGGAGTTGAATAGCTATAGGCAATACCATGCTTTCTTTGTTTCCTGAGTTTTTTCTGAATGTTTAATTTTTGTTTTTCCCGAATGTTTAATTTTTGTTTTTGAATGTTTAATCTTTTTGCTTTCTGCATGAGTTTTTTTTTTATGTTCAATTCTTGCTTCTTCTGCATGAGTTTTTTTCTTTGAATGTTCGATGCTTTTGGTGTTGTTTGCTATCATCGATTTCGTTTTTTTATGATCCATCTCATCCGTTTACTAATTACAAACAAATTTTCTACAAAATGATTCGGAAAAAGCTTTGCGGTTTCCCGAATAAAGAGGGCCCAGCCGCCTGGGGGGGACTCGACCAAAGGACTTTTAAAAAGCACTCAACCGTAGGGGAGGGGGGAGAGGTTCGAATAAATATCCCATCTCACTAATATTCAATTTTTTTCAGTATCATCAGTAGTGTGAGTTTTACCTCGCAAAAGATTAAGCTCTTCTCCTTAGGGAATAAGTAGTCACTAAATGCCATGGCGTAGCTTTGCGTTTTTTTACCCGTTCGATATTTGGTTTAATTTAGTCTTTTATACTCTTCAGTGTATTTAAATCCTCATGTTGAACAGCAAGATTTTTCACGGCGTCGAACTCAAGTACCTCGAGTATTGCGATCATCTTCTTCATATTCCGGAAGGAAATCATATTCTTCGGGGGGGGGGGGGGAAATCCTCCCGCCACTTTTTTTGATGTAAGACTTCTTAAAGAATAATTAACCTATGTTGGAATAAAGACCTCATCCCATCTTATAGAAACAGATCCTCTTTCCAAAAATTGTCCACCGATAGTTCGTTAGGAACATAACAACCATGGGCCACCAGGAAATAATTTTTAGGTTACGTAAATAGTTCTGCTCTCTGTAAAAATAGAATAATATTCAAGTCCGATTTTCGGAATCTGGATTTCATGAGGTATTGGATGTTTATTCCAGCCCTTGGGAGCCGGAAAAGCGGGCTTGTCCGTTTCATTTAAAAGTCAAGTGGAGATAATCGTTAATACATTGGGTACAAATTACGGAATGGTCACCGGGCTTTATTACGCAATAAAAACACGCCGTCGGTTCGCATAAAGCTGTTGTAATGGGGATATGCCCTCTAAACAGCAATGGCCCCTATAATACGGATAATACACCGAAACATCACCTCCTGTAATTTGACTCGAGTTGTTTCATGCGTAGTAAGTACTGTAGTAGCCCCATGCATGGGGCTACTAGTTAAATAATACTAAGAACCAGAGAAAAACCAAAGAGGTGTATAAAGTAAATGGCCTAATGTTTTCCAAATTAGTCCAACTTTGGATTTTTCCAGCATAAACTGTATATGTTAGATTAGTTGTATTCAATTTTGTTGGTGATATTGGAACTTGTTATCTACAATAAAAAAAATTTTCCACGAACAAATAAGTCCAGTAATACCACCTACTGGTAAATAGCGCAATACATTCTTGTCGATTCGTGCTATTTTTATATTTAACAGCATAACTACAGAAAGAGATGAAACTGCAGTAGCTCCACATAAAACGCTAATAAAATCATAGCAAAGAAGTCGTCAAGACCTCACAAAAGTCAACTTGAAGGAAGTCTGGCAAAAAAAAATGGCGAAGAAAGAGTGAATGCACCTCAATTTTGGCACGTGTAACCATAATGCCAGGGACTAAAGCAATGCTCGGAGAAACGGAAAAGAATATCACAGTCTGTTAATCATTTTTTTTTACGGTACTTCTCTGTATTACTCCTAAGGATCCACCCCTTATATGTTTACCTCTAGGTGCACACAAACACCATCCAAGCAAATCTTTCAAAGCTAACGTCACAGCAGCAGCTGTATGTCAACGGTGCCCTACAGCCTGCGGGCTTAGGTCAGGGAATGGATTATGAAAACCTGACTGGTGCTCCGCCCAGGACTAAGTCCAACAAGGGCGGAGCGGAAAAAGCCAATGCTTTCTCTGATAGCTGGAAGTTCTTCAAAGGTATGAAATGCTGGAGGGCTTCGTACCATCCATTCGAGCGTGGTTGAATCCTGTTAAAGCCCAAGGACTTGGAGCACACTCGTTTTCACTGGTTGGAATAGGAAGAAAAACCACTACAAAGAAAGAAAAAAAGCCTTGGTTGGAAAAGCCGCCCACTGGGTGGGCTTTGCCCCCCTACTACAGAAACATGGGCAGCCGGCCGGAAGTACTAAAGGAAGGCATTCCGTCCAACATAAGCATCTAGACGATCTGGAATACGACATGGCATACCCGCGGTTCTCCCATTTATCAAATGCTAATGGGTGGTGGCTCAAGATTTTTATTTTGTAAACTTCGTTGAAGTAACCATATCTTTTTAATGTATCATACCCCCCCCCCACCCCCGAATATACTTTATTTTTTTCTCTTTATACCAGTATAAACCATAATGAAAATTTTTTAAGATTTAGCATCATAAACATAAACTTGTTTACTCAATAAACGCTCTAGTCCGAGGCAAATGATGTTTACGGATTTTTATTAATACCGAACTTAAATTTCCTACTACAAAGAGAGACGTTTCCAATGCTATGTAGATGCTTGTGCTTTCGTAGGTAGGATCTATTTGAAAAGATCCAAAATGAATTCGAGGCAATCCTTAATTATTTGGCCTAGGTAACCAATAATTTTTAGAAACATAAAGTAGAGGGGTTGCCGTCAACAACGCTGTCGGGCCATCTAGTCCCTCGGCAAAATTTGCTGCAGATTATTGTTCGGTGGAAGAATTTATCCCTCACCCGAATCATCTGAACTTACCTCCGGTCGAAAAGCATGTTTTTGGATCTGTTGCACTTCCTTGAGAGGCTTAATAGCATTTGTAATTTCCGTCTCTAAGCTTGTAAAACTATTTAAGCGTTCTGCTCGATCTTCTACCGCATCAAATAACAACTTAATAATTGCTTGTCTTTCCGCTTTCTTTTCGTTCTGGGCAGATAAGATTTTGGTGAATCCAAAATAGGCTATCTATGCCATCGTTCCCGCTGAAATCGAGGCTAAACTGGGAAAAAGAATTACAAGTTGAGGAGGTGACGTCATCAAGAAATGAAGAAATAAAGAACGCATATACTTTTGTTTCTATAAGCAATCGCCAAAATAAAAACCACATAGTACTTATGATCTATGGACTTGGATCCACCAAATGATAAGGATGATTTTTTAGATAGATTCATAAGGGGTCCTTCGTTTACTGCGCTTTCTGCTTCTTGGCGCTGATTGAAAAAATTAAGCTGAGTCATGTATAAAGCTCAGTGTTGGTTCCGGTCTTCAGCCCTTCTAGCGGGTTAAAGAAGTATTATGTGTAAGGATGGGCTGATCAATCCACTTTTTTATTTTATCACACATACATATTTTTCCAAACGGAATTCCCAAGATTCGAACCTGGATACGGGCCGTATAAAAAATACCCGCGAAGCCACTACCTACTAACCCAGGGCCATCATATTTATGAAGGTCTACCCCCCCCAAGGCGGGGATACAAATTTGACGATTAAACCGGAGTATTGTATAGTATATTTTATACTGAATATACGATAAGCTAGGATTCAAGGTCAAACCAGCACCCGTCCCAAAGAAAGAGTATTCTTTGCTATACTTTATCCCCCCCCCCCCCCCCCCCCCGTGTTAGGTGTATACTGTAGTGTAGAATTGAGACCTCCAAGAATTAGATTGATTGGAGTTATTTCGTAAGTAAAATATTTAGCAAAAAGTAGTTCTATAATTTATTGAGAACGGACTTTAAGATGCATATCAAGAACTGGACGAAAGTACTCCAATGTCCTGACCGGGCATTGGCCAAAAGCGCAGACATAACCTTATTATTTGTAGGTATGGGTCCGGGGGAGACAATCATGCTCTAGCATATTATCCGGATTCGGATTGTTGAGGTCCGGTGAAGCAGGGCGCTTTGGAGGAGCAGGAGGAGGATCATTCAGGTCCGGCAATGCTGCCGGGCGGGCGATCGCTGAGATTCGGTTCTATACCTGAGTTCTCAGCTGTTGTGGTTCCTCCGGTCTAGGAGTGTTGTCTATATTTAAGGCAATACCAATTAGCTCTCCAAAGAGCTTAGATTGCATTTCCAGAAAGTATGGTAAATACTTAAAACTTTCAGATAATTTAATTTTAGAAAAATTATCTGAAAGTATTCTTAATTCTCTGGTTAGCGAGTCCCAGTTTTGTAATGTCGTTTTTCGATTCGGAAAAGTTTTTCCGGCAGGCGAACGTACAGATCGTGAAATTCCAGGCAGCAAGGACTTTATATTCTGCCGGGATATTATTTCAGAGTATTCTGCTTCAACTAGAGAGTTTGGGCTAATGAAAAAATTACTGCCAACGTGTGTGTTTTCACATCAGCAGAAATCCGTTGTTTCTTGTGTGTTATTACCGAATCTTCTACGCCATTTTTTTTTCCAATTGCTCTAGTCGTTCTTCAACCCAATGATTCTTTTGGTCATAGTTGTTGGTCAGGTTTTGGTGCTTCTCCTTCAAGCCAAAAAAAAAAATTCCTCTTTTTCGGCCTGGTATATCGCAAAACAATCTTTTTTCGTTCACGAAAGTCAAATTGTTTAGTCAACAAAATTACAATATTTTGTTCTTCATATCTTCGTCGTTTCAATTCAAGGTTTATTTTTCTATTTTTTCTGGCTGGGTACTATTATAATATCACGCCAGCGCTTGCCGGCGGCGGGTGGTTGGGGGATGGTCTCCTCGAAGCACCCGGTCTACCCTAATCAATAATCCGGCTCTATTCTACTCGCGGCAGCGTCCTTGCAGTTCGCTTTTCTTGATTGTGTGATAAGCAAACGCCATACCTGTTGCACTGGCCGCCATAGATAGGCCAAACTCCTCAAAGCAATGAGTGCGCTGCCGCCACATCACACTATTACCATTTACAAAAAGTAAGTTTGCTATGTCTAAAAAAAGCAAACCAATGCTTGACTACAAACTTTTTACAGATAGGGATAATTATTAGTACAAGTCAGCTTTCTTCGAACCTCGCGGTGCTTACACCTCTCGCCTATTGAAGTAATGTTCTCCCACCATTTTCGATGAGAACTGGTACGGAGAGGGATTTCCCGCTTGGATGCGGCACAGCAGTTCCTCCATACCAACAACTGGAAAGCTACTCGACGCTGCTGCAATGGGCATAACAAAACTAGTACACCAAAGGCCCACCCGGTATTCTCGTACTAGGGTAGGCTCATGGCAGTTCTCTCAAAACAGTAGATGGTAACCAAAATGTCTCACGACGTTGTTTGCCATTGAGGAGGAGGAAGTATTGGCTTGTGTAGGATAAGGGAGGGCGCCGCTTTCTCTATGTTTGTTTAAGGACGAAAAAAAGTGCTCCCCACTGCATAGCTTTAATTAAGTTGCGAGGGTGTGCTCTTCGGCTTAGCTACTATCCTCTTCCAAAGGGGGGGGGGTATAGGTTTGCTGCTTATTCGTTCTTATCCTCGTTCTTTGGTCGCCTTCCCAGTAAAGTATGCGTCGTATCAGGGCCGGAAGTTTATTTTCATTGACCTTTCCTTGCAGCAGCACAAATATTGCAACAACCACTAATCCTCGGGCTGTTCGACCTATGTTGGTGGGCTGCAGCAATTAATCGTGTGCTCAACATAATCTGCGAGGGTCTGGAACTATTGCTCTTTTAAATGACATTTGAGATCTCTATGTTCTTTGTCTTTTTGTTTTGTTTTGCTTTTTTTTAGTAGATTTTGGCAAGAGTGTTCTTGTCCATTTGCGGTTGTGTATTATCTGCAGTGGTCGGTGGGGTCCCCACTCCCCCAGGTTTATGCAAAGAATTGAGACATGAACATATCAGGTTCAGCTCTTGCCGGTTGCACTGTTCACACTTCGTAAATTCGATCCCATCTCGTTAGGTTTCTCAGAAATTTTTTTTTACCTTAACGTTTTTCTGTGTGTTTTTTGAAGGTAAGGGTTGTTGGCGTAGCCGCGTAAATTAACAAAAGTCGCGTTATAAGATTCTCGAAATTTGTTTCCAAATAACGTGACTCTTTGGTGACGTTCGCTATCAGGTCCACGAAGCTCTGGCAACCTCTCAAAAAAATTGCGGTGAAGAAGGTTAAGCAGACGCCGCTTTTGTAATCCACCCACCTACGTTGCTACTGGTCCTTACTCCGTGCTATTGATTAATTATGGATAATACAGACCAGACATAAGGTTGGAACTCTAGGGTCTTTTGGCGTACTTCATTGTACTGCTCAACGATTTGAGCAAAGTCGATAAGCATTTGTGCTTGATACTTACTTCTGGATGCTATTTAGCGTCATTCCTGTCCGAAATTACTTGGCGGCTGAAGAATAAAGACCCTGCTGCCGCTCGGGTTTCCTTCCCGCTTGATTGCGGTACCACTGACTTGCTAGGGACAGCCTTGCTTGATGGCCGCACCGAGTGAGTGGTCGTCGTTTCCATCCCAGCTGGTGATTCTGTTGAACAATACTCTTACTCCTAACTTCTTCATATGGTGGGCGACGGCCCTTTCACTACTATCCTCCGGTGTTGGTAGATGAAAAGCCCAGTATGAACGATGCGTTGAAGCCGCCCGCCAAGAATCCTACTCCCCTCGCCGATGCGCCACATGATTTGCACTTAGGTGAGTGCGTAACCGCTTTTATAGTTTTATGAAAATCTATAGCATTCTGTCGGAACACATCTTGTATTTTTACTTGAGTCGTTTTATGCATAGTAAGTACTATAGCCCCAATCATGGCTACTAATAAAATAAGACTAGAAACCAGAAACAGAACCAAATAGGTGGTATAAAGTAAATTGCCTAATGTTTCCATATTAGTCCAACTTTGTAATTTTCCAGCATAAACTGTATATGTTGGATAGGTTGTATTCAATTCCGTTGGTAGTATTGGGATGTAATCATTATCTACAATCAGAAAGATTTCCCACAGAAAAATTAGTCCAATAATACCACCTACTGGTAAATAGCGCAATACATTTTCGTGAATTTGTGCTATTTTTATATTTGACATCATAGCTACGGGTGAAGATGAAACGGCAATAGCTCCTACATAAACCACTAGAAAAATCATAGCAAAGAAGTCAAGACCTAACAAAAGAAGTAACCCAGAAGTGTTGCAAAAGACTGAGATTGGAAATAAAACTGAATGGACTGGATTTTTGGCACGTATAACCATAACACCAGAGACTAAAGCAATGCTCGAAAAAACGGAAAAAAGTATCATAGTGTTACTCATGTTTTTACGGTACTATTGTTTATTACTCTCAAGGATCTACTACCCCTTCTACATCACCGATGTTCCGCCCTTTTACATCACTGAGGCTTCGCTCCCTTTTTTCGGCTTACGAGGTCGGTCCAACGAGGGCGGAGCGGAAAAGTGCCAATGCTTTCTTTGATAGCTGGAAGTTCTTCAAAGGTATGAAATGCTGGAGGGCTTCGTACCATCCATTCAAGTTCTGAATGGCTGCCCTCAAAACTAGACGTGATATTTTCGCCTTCTATGGCTTGCACCTCCGATCTCCACCATGTTCCCTGGTAGGTTTGAATTTGTGCAGAGACTGAGATACGGACGCGGTCAGACCAGTCAACCTTGCTGGCTGCGCGGCTTGCTCCGCTGGGACGAGCTGAAGCATCGCCATCCGAGATCTTGGGTCTCGCGCAGTACGATCGTGAGCTAGGTCCCAAAGCCAGGTAGAATGAGTGTTTCCGCCCGAAGCGCTACTACGGACCCTCGGAATGCCATTACCGTGGTAATGCATTATTTCCCCGACTCCCCCTCCTTTCTTCGCCATCTTCGAAGGAGGCTCGAAGGGTGAGGTCCTAGCGCATTCGGCTGGTTGCCCTAGGCCGGTCTCCTGTTCCTCACGATTTGTCGGGTGCTGTGCACACATCATGTATTGTGCCCAACTCTGTAAGGGCTCGTCGTGCCCCTGCCACTATATTCTGCTTGGGACAGGAGGGCCTATCTGCGTCAGGAAATGCGTAGTATTACGTGCGTTATCCTAACCGTACCTTCTGCTCCCTCGAGGCTAGTGGGGGCATTCTGCCTCGATTTACACCTGCTGCTGCCGGGGGTGCACCCTGGTTGAGCGCGTGACCTAGCCTGAGATGTCACTTACACTCCTCGTCGGAGTAAGTGTCTTCGGGCGCACCATGGTATATAATAAAATCATTTCCAAGCCTGAACTAGGAAGTGTTCCACCTCCCGGCAAGGAGTGCGTGTACATAACGCCACCCATGGTGCTTGCCAAAGCTCCCAGTGAAGCAAAGTTCCCAGTTATAATCCCAACGACTCTAAGAGGATTTTCCATAAATACCGCGAAAATGTCAGGAGAATCTCTCTATTCTCCCTCGGCTCTTCTGAGCCCGATACCTCTTCTTGGAGGACAAACTTGGGAATATGGGGCCGTGTCGGTCCCGTACTTCCCAGCGGCGGCGAGGCCGGACCCGTACTCCCCAGCGGCGGCGAGGCCGGAGGCACCATTATTGCTGCTTAAATTCGGTGCAACGCCGAGGCTCCTAGAGAAACAGAGTTCACCCTATTCTCACTTTAGACATTTCAGCCGTGAACAATTCAAAATATTGCTCGTTTTTCTCTGAGAGCTTAAGTAGTGATTGGAGATGGGTTTTAAGAAGAGTTTATTCGTCCCAAAGATCCAACGGGTTTCCATTCAGTTTTGCGGCTGCTTCTTCACAAAGTTCTAATGTGTTACTAAACACTGCATCGTGCTTTTTGATATCATTGGTAAGTGAAGTGGCTTTCTGCTCTGGATCAGAAAGGTTCTTTGAGAAGGGATGTGTGGTTGAAGAGTAGGAAAACTCACCTTCCTTAATTCCGCGGCCGCGAAATTATAGAGGTTGGAGTAGGTTGGAAAAGCACGATTCGAGGTAATCGATAAACTGGTTTTTCCACTCGATCGCACTATTTGATTTGCCCAAAGTTATGGCGTATTCGCAAGAGTCTCCAAGTGGGCAGATTTTCATAATCTAACAAACCAAGTGCTGATTCATTTTTCATCAAGTTCACTTGGCTTTTAATAAAGTGAACTTGGCTTGGCTTTCCATGGCCTTTCCTGCCCTACGGCAGTTCTCACGGTATTCATGGAGCAGGTTGGGCATAGGTCTTTGGTTGGTGTGCACCGCGCGTACTCTTTTTTTTTCTGGAGCCG